AATGTGCCATTTGACCGAATGTGACAGCTAATCAACACTAATTCGTTTCAGGAACAGGAGAAAGGGTCTTTCAGCTAAAGATCAATCTAGAAAGCAGAGTCCAAGGTACATGTGTTAAGCATATCACAACATATGCCAATCAGTTTCTTTCGGGAACATGAAAAAGCCCAGCTAACTAAGTTTTTTAACAAAGATTGGGACCTGAAGTAGTAAAACGAAGAAGAGAAGGTCAACCAAGCGTATTAATGTGGGCATTTCTTCTAAAAGCCTTTCTTAGCTTTATGGCTGATAGCATGAACTTGGTCTTCGTCTTTTTAGACCGAGCGGGAAAGACCAAAGGCAGCGGTTGGCGATTAGATACTTTTTGAGTTCGCTTAGGACATTGCCCGCTTAATATGGACTCTGGCCACGCCTACCGACGAAACCGGCTGACTACTTATCGTGAGGCATCTTTGAGACCGGGTTTCCCTTCTGGGGATCTGACCATTTCATTTGTCTAACTTACGAAAGGGAAAGGATCAGCCTCGCGCCTCAAAGATGATTCAGTGATAAAAACCGTCCTTCTTCTTGAAGGAGCCTAATCTTATGTATAAAATAAGTAAGAGGCAGCCTGCTTCCCAAAGTCATCATCTGCTTCATGGTCAAAAGCGGAAAGAGAGCATCAATTCATGACTGAAAATAAGAAAGATTCATTGACTGGACGACCAAAGCGGACAGGCGCACGGCCGAAGTTCAACTAGGGGAAGATCCAGCTCATTCATTCCTGGTAAGACCACAATCTGTATTGAACCGAGCTGCCTTTTTCATAAACTCAAATGGTCAGATAGGATCGTAACCAAAAGGTTCCCGGCTTAGGTATCTTGGGTATATAGGTAAAGGTACGATAAACTATCCTCCTTTTTCAAAGTCCTTAAAAAAGAAAGAAAGCTGTTCAATTACGATATCTCTTTTGTTGGCAGTTCCAATCTACCAGTGAGAAAGAAAAGAAGGAAAAAAAAAAGAGCCTTTATGCCGACAATGGCATGAAGGAGGTTACTAAGGCATTTCAAAAGACTTGCATCTGATTCAATAGCAGGCAATAAGAGCAGATTCGTGCAAAAGAGCTACGATTATGAGCCCAGAAGGGAGGTTTCTTCGCCAGATAGGAGCTGCGGCAGGGGTCGAGATAAAGATCACGTCGTGGTTTTGGCCCATTTATCCTATTGCTTGCTGGGGCCTTCGCATCGGAGGCTACCAAACCGCTATAAAGGGCCCTTCCTTTGGCATCGAATCGAGCCTAACCTAAAGGGTAGGGTGTCCGGTAGGAGAGGTTTTGAGGGTTCGTCTTGAACTTCTTGCCAGAATGTATCTAAATCAGTAGTGATTTCGATCTCTTAAGGTTAAGGTAAGGTACGTCAGGTCGATGTCTACGCATATAGGGCGTATAGCAGCTTCGATCTTATCTCAGTAATGTCATCCATTTGTTTGAAATGGGAAACCTATGCCTCTTGCTATTTCAAAGAGAATTTCCGACCTCCGAAAGAAGAGGAAATCAAATCGAACCGGTTTTATTGCAGGATCATCCAGGTCTGGTTTGAAGCTCTGATACCACCTTGACAGATACGAAAGGCGTGATCTTCCAAGAGGAACCAGAAAGAACAAGAGAGAGACCTTGCTCGGAGAAAAAAAGATAGTGACTATCTATTGAGCAGGGCTACTGAGTGCTCCACCTTCCTGTAGAGCTTGGCATTGGCCTGCATCCATTCTACTGTTGGTCGTTTTCTAATGAACCTTCCTACTCAACAAAACTTCAAGTCTGCCAAGGGGGATGAAGGGATCCGAATGCGCACCCCCTAATGATGCTTGAATGGGGCAGGGAACGAATGCTGAGTAGAGGGAGAGGAGTAAGGAATGAGATGCGATCCTAATGCTTGGGCAAAGGATTTTGCAGCTCCTGGCTTGGAGGGGAGGATTGAGGTTCACGAATCCCAGGTCGGCTAGGCAGTAACTGCGGACCCTGTCGATCTATCACCCAGTGGGGCATAGATAAAGATCAAGGACGAAATCTCAGTCCCGGGATCCGCGGATCCTTGTTGAGCATTACCCCAAATCATTTCCTCATTCTTTTGAGTTTACTTCATTATAGGACCTGAAATGACTACGACTGATTCATCTCCAGTCCTTTCCGTCGTACAGACAGTGGAAGAACAACTGGCGGAAGGCAGCCTTGGCCCGAAAAAATGAGATTATAGCACAAAGGGGCGCAGAGATTGATGATGATATCCTTTAATGATGTTCATCGGAAAAATCTAGGTAAGACCTGGTTTCCAAGTGGATTTTTAACGTCAGCGGCCTTCAATAAGGTGCTTACCCATTCAAGAGTCTCTTTCGAACTAAAAAAAAGATCCACTTTTGGGTCGCCAACTTCATATTTTTCTTTCAGCCGCTGCTGCTAGCCTTCCTTCCTCGAAATGCTAAGGCACTCGCCCTCCTATTCTTCCTCTCCCTTTCTGTAGTCGAGCCCGCGCTTCTGATCCTCTCTCGATGGAAGTCTTTCTCGCTGATGCCCTGGCACGATCCCCTTCTAGGAAAGGAGCTGTAGACCAGCAGCTACTTTAATAGCAATTCAGAGACATAGGCAATGCCAACTCTCTCAGAAAAGAACTAATAGGCCACTTGGAAGATGATCTCACCAACCTCTCACCACTTAACGAAAGAGCTGCACCCTCTCCCCTTGCTCGAATAAGTAAACTGACTTCTTCTCCCTCAAACGCGCCTAAAGCTTTCTCTATGGTCGACTTAGTAAACTACCTTCTTCTACCGAATGAGAAAAGATTGAATGACTTGCCTCATTCTCTCAATCGATCCGAACTTCTTTTCTGTATTTATTGCCTGATCATCATCCCCGTCGAGGAAGTCAACTCCATCATCTTCTTATACCAAATAGGCCGCATTCACAATGGGAAGAGACATGCCATCCTTCGAAGAAGGGACATACCTTGCACTACCTTTATCTAACCACCTGATTCAAACTAGCGATCTACTAAGACTTTCAAGAACCCGGGACCTCAGGATGCTGTGCCTTGGAAGCAAATCGAATACGCTATTACCATTTTCTTTCTATTCTATGCTTACCCATCAAGAGCTTCTGCTAAGAGCCAAACTGAAACAAAAGGATCAGATTCTCATAGAAGACAACTCAAACAATAAGCTGAACCCCCTTCCAGCCCTTGACTTCTCGCTTAGATCATCTCGGTCGAGCTAGTAAACTCCCTGACCATAGAACCAGGTACTTTCAACATCCCGATATTCCTCTCCCCTTGGTCGAGTAAGTCAACTACCTAGCGGCATCAACAAGAGCATTTCTGGGATAACCTAGGGCACTCCCTTCCCATCTATCTTAAGTTGACCAGCTTCCTTTATCTATTAAGATTTTTCCGGAGCCAAAAAGAAATGTGAGCGATTTTATATCTTATATTGAAAGGCGTTGCGCGTTAGCCTCTTACGTAGGCTTTGAAGCTGTAGCTTGCTGGGGTTCTCATGAACTATCCCATGTTTGCAGTGAAGAAGGGCAAATCCTTCTGTTTTGCCTTTTCTAAGGTGAAGATCAAACTTCCAACCATCATCATATCTTACTAAAAACCCGGCTTAAGAGAGGATTATAACTGCAGGAGCAGAACGGGAGTTTTTTGCACTACTATTAAATACTAAAAGAGGCCTTTCGCTCTATGATCAAGCTCTAGGGCCGGTTGAAAGCAAAGCGTAAAAACTCTTTTTTTAGTAATCGTTTACGGTGGGGGGGAAAGCTGGAGGGGATCCCAGTGGTTAGAGTAACTGGCCGAGAAGGTTAGCGAGGTTCCTGCTATGGTGAAGTGAAAGATCTTTCACTTTAGTGGGAAGAAGACAGGTGGGAGCGAGCGGAGCGAGAGCAAAGCAAGCTCTAGTGGTGGGGTGTTTTCCTGGTCCCATTTCAGTCTTTTTCTTCTCTTCGGTCAAATGAACCAGAGCTAGCCACAAAGGCTTAACCACCAACAGATGCGAATTAGCTCTCTAGCCTAGCACCCTTTCCCTCAAACCTGAGAACAGGCATCGTGGAAGGAAATTTAACTTGCTTTCGGGCGATGTCCTTCCTAAAGTCAAGTAAAGGACCGGATAAGCAGCTATATCGATTCCTAACAGTAAGAGGAAAATCTTTCTTTGCGACAGGTTTGACGTAGTTAAATGATCGACCAAGCCATTCAATGGCATCGGTTTTTCCTATACCTAAAAGACTGGCACCTCCTTCAGATTCTAGAAAGTAGAAGACAAGGATAAACCAGACCTAGTTCCCCTTCTATAAGGCTAGTCTAGGCTAGTAAATAAAGTATAGGATAGTCAAGTCAGTCTCGCTAGTACCTTTTCAATTTGAAGAAAGGATAGTTCAATTCCCACGGAGCGGTAAGCTTTCTCCGCCAGCCTTCTCTCATTTACCTTGTACAAGCCTGACGGGTCGTCGATTCATCGGCAAAAAAATAAGGGGTCCTGGAACTACGTCCCTATAAGCAATAGAGGCCTTTGACTCTGCAGGCTGTCACGGAACTACGTCAGCCGAGCTTTTCTAGCTCTTTTCTTTCTATTTACGAGATAGCTTGTCCTCCTTCCTTTCCTGAGCTTATGTCAATAAAATAAGTCAGTCTACCCCTTTTATTATACTAGGATAGCTAAGCTAGTAAATAAAAAATCCGGCTTGAAAGGACACATCTGCAAGGGAAAGGGCCATGATTCAATAAAAAAAAAGGACTTATTTTATTGCATAACCTTGCTTGCAAGCAAGCTTACTATATCAAGAACTTAGAAAACCGCCTTAACTGAAAAAGGACTAGACTGAACCGTCAGCCTAGGTGGGAGGGCAAGACCCACTAGATCTGAAAAGAGTAAAGAAGTAATGAACTCTGGCTCTTCAGACTGTACCGAGTTGATATGAAGCCTGGCAAGTCCATCTGCGCAGAAATTCCCCTCTCTCTAGCTAGCTATGTCGAAAATCTCTCTTCCAGTCTGACGCTAAGAGGTAGCGATAATCATCAATAAGAAGTCCATTGGGCGTGAGCTCTCTATCCTCCGAGTTGCTGATCTTAAGAACTGCCTGGCCATCTCTCTCGCAAACTACCTTTCTCTAAGCCTTGTCCCAAGCTAGACTCAGCCCATCCCCCATTTAGTTGCTAAACCTAATCCCGTGACCATCTCCCCTCTGCCGATCTTCGTCAGGCCCCCTCGACTTATGATACATATAGAATTCTGTGGAAAGCCGTATTCGATGAAAGTCGTATGTACGGCTTGGAGGGAGGTCTTTCATATCTTTCGAGATCCACCCGGGGCCGGGGTCAAAAAGCCAAAAGAAATGATTTTGTTAGCCCGGAAAACAGATTCTTGAGAATCCCTTGCACGCTCACGTCGAGGTACTATTGACCGATTTCTTGCAACTACAGAGCTTGACTTGCTCAACAAATGTTCGAAGGACCCTAGCCACGAGATAGAGCCGGAGCCCCTAACTTGCAATCAGTATAAAGAGATGTCCCTGCCTGGGATTGGGATGCTATGTCTCTTAGATCCCTACCTTTCCCAGCTCAGAACGCTAATCGAAATCAAAGAGAAAAAAGCTCTTATTCTTGAATGTTAGTCTTCCGCGACATGGAAGACTTTTTTTATGGTGGAGATGAGGCATCTGGGGTTGTGGAAGCAACAGACCCGTGCTGAGGTAGAGGGTCCTTGAAAATCCCCACGTTTTTATTGGGGTTTGATGGAGCATCTTCTTGAGGCACTGTCATTTTGATCTTGTCTATAAGATCTTTGATTTTAGCTACAAAAGGCGGTGGGTGAGAAAGCTGCTTTAGCCCACCCAGAATAAGAGGATACTTCTGAGATAATTGGAGTATAGGATGATGATGATTATTCCATGGGCTCGTTTGAACGAATTAGGGCTTTAGCTATAGGGAAAGGGAATAAGCGTACGGTAGATAAGGAAATTCCTTCTTTCCTGGCTCTCTTGGGAACGGGACTCCTGGGAAGCAAGTCCAGTTCAAGGACCGCAGAGACATGCGGGTAGGACCAGTGCTTAAACCTCTTCCACTCCATGTCATTGACATACCGTCCTCGTTTAATCTGCTCTTAGGAAGACCTTGGCTGCATGAAAACATGACTGTATCATCAACAACTCTTCAATGTGAAAAATTCCCATACCGGGTAAATAGCGGCCGAGGAGCTTCCCGCCTATCGAGGTCCAGAAAACGACAAAATTCCGCTAATCTTCTCAGACTAAGAAGCTGCTAGGTCCTAAAAGCATCAACAGGAAAAGCAGTTCAGCAATACAATGGAAGCCAAATAAGAATTGGCTCCGAACGGAAGGCGAACGGTACGACCGGGGAAGCCTGGGATGGAATCCAATTCATTCTTTTCTTCTCTCTTTTTTCTAATAGCTATAAAAGTATAAAAGAAAGGAGTTGCAGCGAAAGAAGAGTAGTTTGGTCCAAAGCTAGCCGATGTGACGGCTACGGGTTGGCTCGTCGTTTTCATGTTTGAAAGTTTTGTTGGTATGTGCCTTTAATCCTAAGGAATATCAAGACTGTTAACTGTTAAGCGTCACTCGAAGCTTTTACTCATCTTCATTCCCTTCTGTCGCATCAAAGAGAAGAGCGCTCGTCGAATCCATGTGGGCTTTCTGCTCAGGATGCTTCCTGCTTCATTCTAAAGTGAAGGTCCCTTCCTATTCCGATTCTTTTTCTATTGATTCTTTTCCGATCGGGCTCTATGTGTCTATATAGATCCTGTTCAGGGATATAACTCAAAAGTGCAAAAGCTCTATTTTCCTCTGCCATTCTATGAGTCTCTTCCTTTTTGCGTATGGCATCGCCACTCCCTTTGGCAGCATCCACTAATTCGGAACTGAATTTTTAATTTCGACCCGGACGTTTTCGTCCTAATAACCAACGAACGGCAAGTGCTTTTCCTTGTGTGGATACTATTGAAATAGGTACATCGATGAGTCGATCCGCCTACACGTTTTGCTTTTACAGCGGGAGTGACTCCACGTATTGCTTGACGTAAAACAGATAGTGGTTTAATCTTTTTTCGATAGAGAATTGGATAAGCCAATGATTCCGTGTTTCAGAATACACCAACAACTAATCGATTACGAGGATCGGATTTTGCAGTTAGAAGAACTCATCTTCTTTTCTTGACAATTGAATGCACCCCTATAGCCATATATTTAGTAATTCCTGAACTCGTTCTGGAAGATTGTTAAGGGTGCTTTTACAGCTCAAGCAATAGGTGTAGAAAGTCAATCCAGTACTCGAAGTAGGGCGTTTAGCAGCTAGTCATTCAAGGTATAAGAGAAAATTCATTGAGCTCGACTCAACTAAACTAAGGGGAAGCGTGCCAAAGGCTGTTCTTTAAACGATCGGGTCAAAGGAATGAGCCTATGAAGGCAGAGGTTTGTTTACCAGCTGTATGTAATATGAGTGAAAGCAAGGACAAGGACCATGAAGCCAGGACGCAAGGAAGCGGTAGAGAGGAGTGGGTAGAAGGAAGAGAGCTTCTAGGAATAAGTCAACCAATAAGGTGCAAAGCGCATTCTTTTTCGATCCAGGTAATTCATTGAGCAAGGTAGGACTAGCAGGATTATGCTATTGAACTAGAAATTGATATTACAGGCACTACTTTCAGGCAGTAGGTGAAAGGGTAGAAGATCTTTGCGGGTTGAGGCTAGCTCTAAGAAGAGGTTTGGGAGTAGTTGATAAGCAGAGGTTGCTTGGCATTCTCTCAATAGAAGGAAGCGGAAATGGTCAAACTCTAGGGTAGGGGCGAAGTAACTAGAGATCTCACCCAGGAATCAAACTTGGTTGGTGCTTACAGGAACGGAAGGAAAGGCAATAGCAAGGCTTCTTAATCTTACGGTTCACTCACTTGCCTGAGGAAAATCCCAGCTGGATCACATCACTTTGGCAAAGAGGGTGTTAAGGTCGGTAGCTGACTTGGATGAGTTCAAGAAGAAGAAGGGAGAAGTCGCGGACATTGACAACCCGGCGGAGGGACCATTCCGCGGGCAAGAATTTCGGACTGGATTCTGACTGCCTTCGTTCATTTTCTTCCCAAGAGTTTCTTTTGACTCTAATCCGGCAGCTGTCGGTCGAGCATGCTCAGTTTCATCTCATTCCTCAGTCACATATGGCCCGAAAGGGCATTCTCAGTTCTAAAAAATGGAAGTGAGGGACGCTAAGAGAATCAATTCTTTGATTCACTTCGCCTTGAAAAGTCCGTTACAGGAAGTGTTACAAGCGATTGAAGACCGATGTCCGGAAAGGGAATAAGTCTTTCAAGGACCCGGCTTCGTGTACGAGAAAGAGGAGAATCAAGGGCATGCCCGAGCCGAGCCCCCTCTTGATTGGGCCAGAGGAGAGTCACTCTTTCAAGCAAGGATGCTATGACCTCAGACTTGAGATCGATTGAAAGATATAGTTTTGAATGAATCAAATGTCATCCATCCCGCGTTTTGGGGCTGTCATAATGTGACAGTTTCGACTTCCATCGGTCGACTTCTGTCGGATCTGTCTATTCCGTTTAGGGAATGGGCTTATGCCGACCTTTTTGAATATCGGTAAGCTATCCTTAGTCAAGCTCTGGAAGTACTTCCACTCATACATATGAGTTTAGGTTTTTCTTCAAATCTCGTATTGAAGGTGCAAAATCAATGGCAGCTGCTTCTGCTACAGCTACAATGGGTTCCGCCTCTTTGCTTTCTAGTGCAGGAATCCGTAATCTCGTGCTGGGACTCTAGCTAAAAGCTAATCCGTTCTCTTGCCCTCATCCAGTTACGAGTTGCTAAGCTACTGAGGAATCTAGCTATGAGCGATCCCGACTCTCGTTACTAAAATCCAGTTCGTGTCTAATCTCTAGTGTTTCGTTCTTGTCTTATTAATCTAATCAGCCGGGGATCAAGAAGACCTTCTTTTCGGTGTGCTTTAGCCAGTAATGCAGCTGGAAATAGAATGGAATTGCCCTTGGCTGAACCTCTCTGCCCTACCACCTTCTTTCTGAATATCGAGCTCCCGGTCTGATCTGACGGTTTTTTGCTCTTCTAAGGAAAGTCGGAATGGCAGCTGTGAATTCATTATTTGAATGAACTGTACTCTCGATTCCCTTCCATAATCTGTCTTTCAGTGCGCCAGCTCATTAGCATCTTTATTACGTTCAAGAAGGAGGGAGGTAGACATACTTTCATCTGGACGGACGGTCTTTCACCAACGTCGAAAGATTGAATGCTGTGAGATAGCATATCGAGAAAGACCCAACCCGACGGGTCATTCCTTCTCATATCGATTGTTCCGGTCGCTTCCCCGGATCTACTTCTTTGTAATCCAGCCACTTTACAATCTTCATGATTCAACCGTCTGCCCTCCTGTCTTTCCTCTCTCAAAGGGCGCACGGACTATTCTCTCTTAGCAACTACCCGAAAACCGCTTTCCTTCCTCTCTTGCCGGTGTCAAAGTCAGTGCTCTTTTCTTCTCTTCAGAAACTTTAAGCCACAATAAGGTGAAGTTATTCACTTTGATTCCTGCACCTCTTTTGCTCCGTTTCTGATCCGAGAAGGCTGCTAAATTAGAAAGAAGGTATAGATGGGAATGATATTGGTCAAACAAAATGGATGTGTTATGTTAGATTCCGTCAGTGGATGTTTCCAAGTTTTCCTTTCCTTCGCTTTCTCTTAACTGACTCTGAGACTCAATCGTCTGACTTGGATTCGCATACTGGGGTAAAGGTGACCCTATCCTCTTGTTGCCTTAAGGCTTCCTTTAGCTAAGGTTTTTATTCCTCACTCATCAAATCAAGTAGACAGACTTCTAGATGACGTGGCCCTTTCCTGACATCATCACACCCGGGATGGGGATCCGTTTTCAAAAACAAAAAAGAAAGGCAATAGGGGCAGCCTTACTCGTGACCTCTCGCTCCAAGTATGGAGCTCGTACCCTACGGTCGAGCATCAGAAAGAACCTCCCCCTACCTACCTAAAGGGTACGCATCTCCGTAAACCTTTTAGTCGAGCCACATTCTGAACGTTCCATGGACTACTTACTCCATCTGGAAAGGGCTTTCCGCCAGAAGGGAGGTGAAATGCTTTCTTATCACAGTGGATATGACTGCTTTCCTTTCCCAGAACTCTATCCCGTGATCCGCAAAGGCCTCTCTTTACGAAGAGTGCTCACATAAGAGAAATTGTACATGCAATTTCTCTTTATCCCAAGCTGTCACACAATCCTTTGTTCCACTTCAAAAAGAAAGTTTGATCTTATCTTAGATCGATATCCAGTAGTAGTATAGTGTAAGGTAGGGTTGGGTATAACAGGACTTGAACCTGCGACCATTAGGTTAAAAGCCCAATGCTCTACCAACTGAGCTATACACCCTAAAAAAGATGTAGGGGGACGGATTGGTGCGGAAAAGAGGGCGGCCCCTCTTCTTCTCATCATAAGGGGCGTCGGGCTCTAAAGCCGGCCTTACTCAACACGTCACTAAGATAAGAAAGGTTGCTTGTTTCCACTCATTGAGGATTATATCTAAAAAATAAGGTCAACGGGGGATACTCGACGTTGCTCTCACTGACACCATCTACGAGAAGGTGAGGTCGTCTTTCGCCGCCATACGGTTCGCCTTACCTTAAATTAAAGACGGAGAAGGGGAGGAGCGGTTATCTATGTAATTACGGTCTTTGTTTTGTTGGCCGTTGTTCCGGTCGAGCACTCTCTTTTCTTAAAAAAATTCCGTCTTACCATGACTCCTGACCAACCCGCGAAGGGTTGTGAGGTTGGATCAGGTACGATACGAAGAATGAATCTATATCTGTGTACGGAAGGCCGGCGGCCGCGTGACTGTTCGAGCGTAATGCAGTGGTGGTTGGTTCCGATTCGACAAGGGTAGAATGCCTGGTCGAAGGTCCAGTACAGTAGGTATCAGGCGTGTTCGTTTTGGCTCCCGAGCGAGAACGAGAAATAGGCACCATCCTTGCTGCTACGTACGTTGACCTTTTCGGATTTATCCAATTGAACCCACAATCAAAGGAGGACCACATGGGGCTCGACGAAACAGAAAGTATCAGCATTAAGAAACTTCTTGGGGTTAGCAGAAAGAGCCGGCATTCATTTCTTCATTCATATTCATAGCTGAGTCTACTAAAAGAGGGACCAGCCTCATCGTGGTGATTATAGGACATCTCTGATCGTTCACCTCTAATGTGACACGTTCCCTCTCAGTTATATACGGCATCAGTCGGCTAGGGAGCGGGTCCCTTCTTTTCTTCTTCCGGGGAGGCAAAGTCGTCCCCTCTACTGATCGAACCCTCAGTTCGGAGGTCTTCGTCAACATGTTACGAGGCTCCAGTCTTCGGCGGGGCATCATTACTTGACTTAGAAAGGCGAACGGCAAGGGAAAGCGCAGTGCGCCTGGTGCGCTTTCTTTTTTCATGATATACCAATCAGAAAGAATGGAGGGCCTACCTACGTGATTGATAGAATCACTACATAGGGGGGGCACTTGATGCGGGAGAGGCATGAGTGCAGTTCGATCGTCGCGGTGTATTCGTTTGTAGTGAGTAGGGCCTGCCTCTTTCTCATCAGTTCGCCTCCGCTCTATTGAGCGGTCTCCATTCCTACGGCGGTTTTGGTGACGTCTCGGGCCGGATTGACTAACCTAACCCTTAATTGACGTGACGCCATAGTTGGGTGCTCTGCTTTAGTGTAATTGACGAAGGCTAGGCTAGGTTTGGTACTACCCAAATGAAAAGAGATGGGGGTCGATAGTTGGCAAGGAACTGGATCCCCCCAAATAAAAAAAGGGGCAGCTGCGGTCGAACTCTAATTCTAGAAAGAAGTCGGGGCCCTTTTTTACCAAGTCTACCGGATATAAGATGATAGAAGGCGCAACGGTAGTTGCGTTGCACAAGACGGCGCCGTCTCACTTCGAGTTCCTTCCTTCGAAGGTGAATCTGATGAGACGCTTCGGCACCTACCAAATAAAAAAAAGGCCTGCTAGGTGATCGAAATCGCTCAGGTCAGTGAGGACTCACTCACTCACCTACTCCTTCTAATAGTTTCTTCTATCTACGGAATTCAAAAGGCGACCCGCCGCGCCGGGCTATAAAAATAAGATACAGCTGTTGTACTACTTGACTAGTAAGAAAAAGCTTACGTAAGAACTGGAAGACTCTTGTATGTACAGTAACCCTTTCTTCTGCTATTGGTGGACTGTTGCACAGAAAGGCCGACAGAAGCAACGTTTTTTAGCGCGCAGCGCTTAGCTTCTGCTAGCGGCAGGCTAAAGGCTATGAAATAGGTTCAGTTGGAAGCCTAAGCCAAGAAGGTATGAACGAAGTGACGGATGAAATTCCTTTTTGAGCCCTACCCTAACCTAAGATCTCCGACTTATGCTCAGTTCTCCTCGGTCTCGATCGATTACTTTTGTTTTGTTTTGGTTAATTTAGTAGGTGTCGATAGCAGCAGAACCCATTCTTTGGTCCATACCACGAAAAAAAAAGTATGCCCTTTATTTCACTAGATAGCTGACGGTCCTGTTATACCGTACAGACGCGTGCTTGTCCAGTTTTTCAGGGATGGCTTCATCAATAACATCTGTCACCGAGAAAGGCTTTTACATGGATGTATGGGAACCAAGGGCTCCATTTAAGTAAGCCCGCAGCATCACTACCAGATTGAAAGTCAGGGTCAGTTCTAGGTAAAGATCCATAAGCACCAGTCCCAGCTCCTTAGCCAACATAGCTAGATCGAGTGTATTCGCTCCCCTCAAGGGAATATGCACTTATGCGCCTACCTTCGCTACTGGGACTGAACTTGATCTATTCCATAAATAGGTGAGCTTAGTGCTTAAACCAAAACAGCTCCTCAAACTCCTGACTCTGGCTCTCAAAATTGAGTCTATATGAGGAGGTGCGATTGTTGTGAACAGGTTGGTTGCGGCCTCCTTGTTGGCGAGAAGAAGGTCGTCGTCCACGAGCTGTAAGAATGACATGTTTGGGAGTCCCTTGAATGGATTCGGGGGCAACACCCGCGCTGGCTTCGCTTTGAGACTTGGATCCTTCGCTGGTTAAATCCTCGCTGATCAAACTCTTCAAGGAGCCAAGTAAAACACGCTTTGCAAGCCGCGAAGAACCACTCGAGGTAGAAGCTGTGGCACCAAATAAAATTGTGGCTGAGAGAGAAAAGGCATGTCAGTCAGGAAAGAATGAAGTTAAGAAAGGTGTGGTTAGATTAAGTGCCAAAGGTCTTACCTGAGGGAAATCACTGGATTTGAAAGCAGATGTAGGAGTCACAGCCGGAGTCCCCTCACCAAAAGTGAGGTAGGATCCACAGAGGTCGAAGCCAATGGAATGGGAGTAACAGGGGTGTAGGAGCTACTTCCAGCTTTCAAGACGGGGCCCTTAACATATTCAAAAGCTCCTTCAGGGGAGGATTCACTTCAATAACTCCCGTCTTCAGAGGAGCCATCTTGGTCACCATCCCCTTCTGGTTTAATAGAGACTCTCTGTTTACCACCTGATTCGATTCTTTTTGGATGGAATTGTCCTATCCTAGGTCAGGTCAAATAGAGCTTTATTAGAATTAAAAATTATAGCCAAGGAAAGATGTCCAATTTGACACCGAATTAGGTTAGGATAATGAAGCTTAGCTAAGTGTCCGCAGTCCGACTTGCTAGGCTCTCCTTACAAGTCAGAACGTATACCGGAACAGGTATTAGGAAAAACCCACTATTTAGCGACATTGAAGATGAGGAAAAATCGTAAGTAGTGGTTTGCTTTAGTGCCTTTTCTTAAGTTAGCCTTGAAGTGATGCTTTAAGAAGGAGAATGACTAATAGCTGCTGCTAAGCCTTTCCACTCTCAATACCAACTACCAATGGGCAAGATCTTTTTCTAGGAATACAAAATGAATTCTCGTAGATCGGGGATCTTTCTGTACTTATAGCATTTATTTGAATTCAAACAATCAGGATTGATTGCCTGCTATTCCTCACATTGGTAAAGGAAGAGAAGAAGATTCAGCGCATGCAGACGATTTGGCGCATTCCTTTTATGCCGGGCTCGAACTCTTCTTTCTATGCAACTTGCATAGTCTCAAACTTCTTTCTCAAAGGCAAATGGTAAAAGATCTGCCTGCCATTGGAGAATGCAGTGGAGTGTGTGAAGGGTGTCAACTTTTCAAGATGGCTAGAAAATCCTTACCATCTGCCATCTGGCACAGCCAGGAGAGCTTCACATAAGCTGGAACTGGTGCATACTGACGTCTGTGGTCCCATGAGGACTCCCTCTCTTGACAACAGCAAGTACTTCATCCTATTTATTGATAACTTCTCAAGAATGACTTGGGTGTACTTCTTGAAAGAAAGATCTGAAGTTTTCAAAACAAAAATGAAAGAATGCAGCTGAGAAGCAAAGTGGCTGTCAACTCAAAGCCTTAAGGAGTGACAGAGGCAAGGAATATACTTCCAAGGAATTTTGTTTTGTGATGATGAAGGTGTACATCACCAGCTTACTGTTGGCTATGCCCCTGAGCAAAATAAAATGGGGTGGCTGAAAGAAAAAACAGATCTGTTATGGAAATGGCTAGAGCTATGTTGCATGAAAAAGGCCTTCCTAACAAGCAGAAGCTGTCTATACGGCAGTGTATCTGCAGCACAGAATTGCCACTAAAGCAGGCAAAACTCTCTTTTTGGCTTTTCACTGAAACTAAGACGCTTAAACATAAGGTAGGTGCTTTCACTACGCTTTCGACATTCCCTTCCGCTTCCCTTTGTGGCCTATCCCAGACAGCTATGGAAGCCTATTTACTCCCTTCTTACCATTCTTTAGTAGCCCGAGATGAGTTCGACACCCGAAGGAGACAGCCCCTCAGAGATTCATGTGAAATGAAACCTGTTCTTGCAAACAGCCTACTCGTGCAAAGACAAAATTTCCCATCCCCTGCACGAGATTCGACAGTTGCTCTAGAAATAGTAAAGCCGATCTTCCTAACATTGCCATCTTATTATACGATGCATTAAACCTCCTCTTGGGCCCTTTTTATTTGAGTTAGATAATGCCCTACCCTAGGCCTTCGATGAGACTTCCCAATGGTTTAGTTTAAAGAGCTTGCCTTACCTTAGCGCCTTTCCCTTTTCGGCCTAACGAGGGCTTTTCTTCCAAGCAGTCTTTAATCACTCGGGTGAGAAGGACTAATTTCCTTCTATTGGGCAATATCAATAGTTCAGAACAGAAGTCGACATGTCTCGAATGGCTTTGCTGGATCTGGATTTCCCACCACTTCGCGCCCTTCCTGCTTTCTGCTGTTATCTTTCTTGCTTGAAACTAAGGGTCTGATATCGCTCCTGCCGCGCCATTCTTGTTGCGAAAGAAATTCCGAAACTGAAGATAAGATGATTCTCTGTCGGATTCGGGCTTAGAGTAACTTCTCTCACATGAAAAGACGACATAAGGGATGTGTCGAGATGAGATCACTGGTCTCTTCTTTAGAACAAGTTCCGTGCTTTTCTTCGATCCCCTAACCGAAAGCTGCAGGACAAGAGCCCATTCTCTTCAAGGGCGAGAGTTGCAGACCCTATCTTAGTCCTATGGGATGCGGGGAGCTTCGCTTTCATTTGGCAGGCACTCTCAGCTTAGGGAAAGCGTCCGGGGACAGAGAGGTCAGGCGGGGATAGAGGGGCCAGGTCTCTTCCGCTAGTGATCTCAGCAAGAAAGCCTTTAATTGAAATTGATGCCGTTGGTTGCTTCCAAGCAAGAAAAGGGCTGCGCGAAAAGGCTATAGGTCATCGGCGATGTGACATGACAACCGGGGAGACAGGAAGCGAGAAAAGTCCATAGCTAGTCGCTGCTCACCCCTTGCTTGTTCGATCGGGGAAAGAGTACCAAACAATCCGTACCGGGGAATACTTGAAGAAGGAAAAGCTTCCTTAGCGAAGCGGGAAGGGAAGTCTCGAGAATATGGCTCCTAAACTTTTGATTCCCACTTTAGCTGACAGCTATGCGGTGTGGAACAGCCAATTCCCTGCTTGGAACTAACGATTTACCCATAGGCACTCTTGCTTCCCTCTGACTGACGGGATAGTTTTAGTAGTTGAATGAATTCTCCGATTCACCGCTAGGGACTGTCCTTTCTCCGATTTCCCGATGCACCACTTCCATCACTACCGCTCCTATTCCCCTAGGACAGTTACCAGATTAGCACAAGACGCATAACAGCCAACAACTACCGATGTGGATCGTCACTGAGAATCGTCAGATCTAGGAGGCAAACCACTGCCATAGCACCGATCCCGACTTCTTTCTTCCGGTCGAGAAAGTAGATCTGGTGAACGAACCAGACAGAGAAGTTGCACTTCCAGTACCAAGTTCATATTCTAATCGCAGGATCTACAAACGAGACTGAAAGTCGAAGTGGACTACAACTCGATCTCGTGATTGCTCGGGTCTTGTAACATCCGGTTGCTGCCTATTTTACTAAGGCTCTCTCTTGACCGGCTTGGCATTGGGGAGCGAAGCGATCGATCTTGTTTGACTGAGGTGCTCACTGGGTCTTTCAGATTGGTAGCTTCTTTCCCGTCTTGGTCCGTGTCGAAGAGAAATATGGAACCCATCAATGCCCGACCCTAGACTTGAATGAAGCAGCCCGGCTTGGAGCCCTATTTTGGTTATGGGTATCGTGTAGATCCAGCCAAATCCCATATTAGAGATAGAGACATTGGGGCACCCACTAAGGTAAGGACCGACCCTTCTCTTCTATCTATACGTGGGATACATTCCCTACTGCCTTCTTCCCAAGAAATGAACAAGCATCGAAGGCCATTAAAAGCCATGGTACTGAGATCCACCGCTCACCCAACTCACATGGTCGAATTCCTAGGGCGGGCCACACTATAGAATGAAGAATTAAAATTGCTAGCCTTTCTTATTTCACATTCCACGGGATTATCCTGGAGCATCTTTTCCGAGGCTTCTTTCTCTAAGAGCGCATGCCGAATGGGCCCAATTATGCACCTGGCTGCCTTATTGCAAAACCCATCAATCCCCGGAGGTTGGTATACGAAATACAAAGAAAGGCGGTTCTGTTTATTGAAGAAAGTCCTTTTCGGGCTAAGGTCGCCGTAGAATCTCTGCTTTTCCGTAAGGAAAGGATACAAGAGTAGGCCAAAAAGCGTTAAGCGGAGAAGGGAGAAGCTTCGTAAAGTAAAGCGGAGCTCCTAGCTGGCCCTATCTTGCACGTTCCACTAACCGCTATCACAAACTTTAGGAGAATTCTGACTCTAACTTGACAAAGAGTCAGATCGTCTATATAGACCTCAAGCTAGAAAAGACAAGAAAGCAATACGCGCGAAAAGAGAAAGTCCGAAATCATTATGTTCTCAAGGCCGAAGGCCAAGTCAAAGACAGAGACCGTGCCCCTTTCTATAGGGGCACCTCTGAAGAGGGTGCCGTCCTTCCACTAAGCCTTCCTACCTATATTCAAATCAGTACAAAGGCAAGTATGGAGGGAAAAGGATAAGGAAAAGATAGACTATGCCACATGGCCGCTACAAATAAAAGAAAAGTATTATGCGAGTGATACCAATCGGACACACTTGGAAAAAAGGAATCATCAGCTAATAATACAGCTGGATCAAAGGAAAAGAAGTGAAAAAGCAGAAAGAAGTCAATGTGATAAAGCAAAAAAGGTAACGAGGCGACCGGAGGGGAGAAAAAGAAGAAAAGGGATGGCAAGCAAGTGAATGTGATACCGCCCTTCATCTTGACACTGAATCTTGATCCTAGAAGGAGAAGGCTCCCGACTAGTTCTTGCGGAGATTCCCTGGGAATTTATTTATTTTAAGAATACGTTCGTATTTGATTCGAATTTCTCTTAGATTCCACCCGGCCAACGTCCTCGTGAGGTGAGTGAAAGACGAGGAAATGCCGATGCCATTCAACTAGCATCTCGTATGAAGTCGAAAGTCAGTAGCGTGGCCTTCCCGTGCGCGCTCATCCAATGTCGGTCGTATAGAGTGGTTTGGCTTAAGACTTGCTTCCCATGGTGCCTTTCTTTGCCCCAGGATTTATTTTTGCATGGTCAACAAAGGCTCGGGCTCTGATATCAATAGCAGCCAGCCAGTTAGTTGAACCAATGCCAGTTGACTGTGTCAAAGAAATAGATCCAATTTCGAGCGCGATCACAGAACCACTACGGGATAGTCCGTAAGACAAGATCGGGATCCAGATTCATATCCCTCTTCCACTAGTGAAAGACCTTTCAAAGGAAAAGGCCGGTACCAACTTCTAATTTTTCTACTTAGTCAACTAATCGACTCCATCTCCCACTCCTGGTTCTATCAAACCAGACACGGAATACCTGGAAATGAATAGCTGACTTCAGCAGGCATAGAGACCATAGGCTTTCTCTCTGTCCATCGATCCTTCTTTCCATGCTCCGAGATGAGTTGACTTTCGAGTAGTCGATGATTCTAGACAGGATTCTCCTATAGGTAAATCCTTGTCTTTGTTCTTTCTTCAATGCTTGAGTCTTTCTTTCAATGTCAATGCTTCGGGTTCTACTAGACACACAGCGAGAAGTCGTTCTGCTCTGTTCAGCTATCCCTAACACACTAGACCAAGCAAACCATCTAAGACCGAACCGTCTAACCTAGCTAGATCTGAGCTACCTGGATCCGTTTGTCAGTAAGTAAGAGTTACCTGGATTGAGACAGTCTGAAGGATTAGTACCCCTCGGTCCAATTCCTGCTGCTGTTGCTCTCTCAGGACTTCCTAGGTAAATAGAGTATGTGAATAAATTTGAAACAAATTTTCACACATAGTCAAACCTTATACAATAGGTTCTCAGTCTACATCGATAGTTGCTTGAAGCCGATAGTGTGTAAGTGTTAGATGAACGAACCCTCTTGTGGATCGCTTTCTCTTGCACGTTAATGAATCGAGGAATTGCGTATGTAAGGTCTGCTGGTCTGTAAAGGAGAATCAAGATTAGACGGGTAGTATATCCCTAACAATAACAAGAGGGAGCGCTAAGCTAGGGTTCAAATCCAATAGTAGCTAGAACCCGTGAAAGGGTAGTGTAGTTCACCAGACCCGCTCACGATAATGCGAATGAAACGGCAGATAAGCCTATTACTGGTTACGGCGAGAAGATCCTAACAAACGGCCGGTTTACAACAGAAAAAGAAAAGATAAGGCAATTAAGGGATGAAAGATAGCGGGAGAGGGATTGTTGGCAGTAAATTGACTTCGGGAGAGAGCGTTAGACATTAGAGTAAGCGACGGGCAGGTGGACTAAAGGCTATAAGTCTCTAAGCTACGACAAAAGGAAAAGTAGTGTACCCGGACCACGCACCAAAGGGATTCGCACGAGGTATAGCTCAATCAATAAGTTGGAGTGCTGTCTTTCCATTGCTTCGGAATGCCTGGACTTCAAAATAAAAAGGACTATGCGGCAGATAATTCAACAAAGTCAAATTACTTGTACACCTACTTGCGGTCTTACAAGCGCTGACAAAGGTCATGTACAACAAATTACCAACACTCACGATCGGACTGGCAAGAAGAGATGCATCGGGAATTGATTTCAAGGCATTATCTGTATCTGTCTGCATGCAGAACATGACTTCTGTCTTCGTGCTCAGGCTGGCTGTGCTTTGACGGAGAAGTCCGCGTTCTTCCCTCTCCTGTCTTTTAGTCAGGGAGCTTCTTTGTTTCTGGAAATAAGAGGGATAGATAGCGTAAGTGTGCTTGTAGCTCGATAAGGGGGGAAGGAGTAACCTTACCTCGATCCTGGGCTAAAGTCGTTGCTCTTCTAGTAGGAGGACATCAGATTTCCACAATCGATTGTGTACACAAAAGGTTGTTACGAGAAGAGGTTTTTCTTTCTCTCTCCTATCTCCTAGAGGCCGGCATTGGGTAATCTCCTGTTTCTTGCTCCCTACGCTACGAACTGTGGACATAGGAAGTCAAGCCAAGGCCTTTCCTTCGCTCGATTTCGATTCCGACGAGGTCTCAGGTCCGTCCTAAGTAATACCCCATGAATATGGCTCCAAGCGTGCTGCCTTTCCTGGTCTTCCAGCTCAAACTCATAAGCCAAGACTCCTATTCCGGGTAGTTTTTTTATAGTCCTTTGCTCTTTACAAACCCCTGACTCGTTCATTCACTCGCTTGGATTCAGTCTCGTTCGGTTGTTGATTAGTTCATCGGTAGTTGGTTAGATAGTCGTGGCTGGGTTATTCACTTGGAGTTGCTTGGTCACTTCCTGGCATTCTTCCGCCTTTTCGGGTGTTGGGTAGTTGCTCGGGTGGTGTATTGTATTGTGCTTGGTTGCATCAGTTGATTCACTCCTTCCTCAGCATTCGTCGATTGGTGGCGTGGGAAAGGGGCATTCGATCACGGGCAAAGATGTCGATGCAATTCATTATGCAAGTTATGAATTCAAGGTAGAGGGGTTGCCTGATTCACCAGTCTTTCCTCCAGACTCATCGGTAGGGTGATGCTAAACTATCTTCTAAGGGTTGATACTATTACATAGGCTTGGGGCTCCCATGCTTTCCTACGGGTATCTTTCAGTTTGTTGTCTCCTCTTATTCTCAGCACATAGGGGGATTCCCCATCCATTTATCTTTCCATTCCTTCCCCTCATTCCAATCTTGGGGCGTACTCCCATGATTCCAGGGGCGGTGACAACGCACCTTTCCTACCTTTCGACTGCCTCTGACTTTGGACTGAGTCCTAGCTTGACCCTTTTCGACGAATCTTTCCACTTTTGGACTCCTCTTTCACCCTTGGTCTAGTTCATCCGATCTTTGTAACATCTCGAACAGCACATAAAAGAACGTCTTTTGTCAGAAAAAGAAGCTGTCAAAGATGTGCTGCTACTAGGAAGAGCAGTCCCACTAGCAACTACAACAACAACCTATTATACAACAACCGATTTGTGTACAATAATAAGTTGTTGAAATAGGTTGTTCAATAAGATCGGTTGAATCAAGGAAGGCAGTCCCACATAATAGATAGGAAAGAGCTTCTAGCCATATCGAGAAGAACCAGCAGATCATAGAACTAGCCGCTGGCTGCACCATCTGATAGGGAAAGAGCAGAGACTCATACTATAAAGCGGTCGGGCTTCCTTTCCAACTCAATGATCTGCTCCTGCAAAGATGAGTGGGCGGTCTTCAGATCCTTGCGTACAGCGTGGCATGCATCAAGCAAGTTCCTCTTTTCCTCCAAGGTCTTCTCAAATTCTTTATCTTTAGCTTGAGCTACTACCTCTGCCACGATGACGTTCTTCTTCTCCAAGATCACATCCGGATCGAACTTCTTCCGTTTGCCTCAAACTCAACACTTGCAATGAACAAAGCACGACTCTGCTTAGAGAATGGCGACGGATCAAAGCCCAGTTACTAAAAAGAGATCTTATCGGCAACTTTAGACATATCCGAAAGTTCTACTAGAGCACACTCTCGGAGGCTGCTAATCAAAAACCATCTTATTCAAAAATCTCTAAAGACTGGAGCCAAGCATCTAACCCAGCACTATAGATTTGCTAGCCACGGTATCACCAGTCAAAGAACCCTGATTGCCTTATTCAAGTATTAAGGTAAGGGAAAATCAGACCAAGTAGACAAGTCTTGTCTTGACCTGATAAGGACAAGACTTCTAACCTGCTGAAGTGGGACTTGGAGGTTCTTGGATACAGACATCTCTACGTCGTTCTTGGAAGTATCAAGAAGAACTACGTCTGAAGAAGTGGTCGGTGATACTGGATCGAATCTGGTCACTGGAAGAGAACCATTCTTCTTTCCCGGAAGCGTCAGGAAGCGAAGCTGTCGTATAAGCCAAGACGAGGAATCTCGCAGATGGTCTCAGTGCTAAGATAAAAGAGCCAACCGGCACCCTGTCATCTAAATCGAAATCTGGATCTCCTACCTGTTCCGAGACAGGAATTCAGTAATCCGAGGAGAAATCATCACTACCAGCTAAGATGTAACTCAATTCCTACCTCGCCTGAGTCTGGAACCTCGGCAGCGCCAGTTTTTTTAACTAAGTTCACAGGGATTGAAGTCTGCGGACTATCAAGGGCAAGACCAAACAAGCCGTCTAAAAAGGCGTCGTCCTGAGCGATATCTTCACTTAGATTCCCCAAACATATTGGGAATCCTGTCATAACCTGAAAGAAGCGTAGGAGATAATTAAAAGCAGCCCAGGATAGAGACAAAGGAAAAGGAAAGAAGTACAAACCTATATATTATATGAATACGAAATTTATTTTCTTGCTCGCGATCTTTTATGGTAACTGTCTCGTAACTGCATTACTGTAGTGCTTCCCCTTTCATTTAGAAGTTCTCCTTCTTTATTCCCTCTTTCCTTTGAGGATGCGGGGCTGTAAATGGCTTTTTTTAAGCGAGGCAGATAAAGGAATTGCTTGACTCACACCCATAGGCATACCCGAACTCCCATTTCCTTGCTCCAGGCCCTTCGTCTATTGATGATCTCGTGCATGAAAGGCTTTACCCGCGTGATCCATAGTCTACAGTATGGTTTGTAGAGCCAATGGTTACCATCCTGTGACCTGCAGGTGAGGAACCGATGTGACTCTTTCTTACTTCTCGATTCCATCCATATCCCTCCCCCTCACAGTCTCCTTTCCTTTCGCGGATTCTCTAAGAGCGGCATCCACATGATCAGAAAGCAGTGACGAAGGGTCAGGTAAAAGTGCAAAGAGTGGAAATGCCGACAACAGCCTTTACCTTTAATTTGATGCCATCCATTTCACTGAATAGAGGGCATTCTTTGCTTCTTCTTCACTTGCACAAAGCCCTTCTGCTTCTGTCGCAAATACAGTGCAAAGATGTTCTTCTATCTCCTTTGTGTCAGTTTAAGATTCAGTAATCAGATGCTATAGAGGAAGATTCAAAAAGTTAAGATATGTCAACTAGCTCAAGTCCCACAGTTGATTCAATAGCTGTGGATTCTGCCTGATCTGCAGCCTGTGAAGACCAATAACTAAGAGTGGCTGGACTGGACGATTCATTAGGTCCATAAGCCAATAACTACATTCAAGAATGAAAAGGACAAAAGCGGAGCGAAGCACCAACTAAGTTACAGGCCTAAGAAAGAAGCTGGCTGGACTGACGAAGCTCCTCCAGCAGATGAAATAGTTCACGTTAATACTATGTTGGAATTTCGTTTTGTACAATGCGCTTTTGGTTTACGAACAACTGCCTCCCTTTATCTACCAGTATGGTTCGATAGGACCAGATGTCAGGCTCTGGTATGGGGATTCTTCTGACTAAAATATTGACAGAGGCTACTGGACCGTGGCTTCAAGGCAGGCGGTTATATGAATGAAACTCATATATCTAGCAAAAGAAGGGTTTTAAGTGCATGAAGACCTAGCTGTAAGTACTTTTATTTTAGGGTATCCAAAAAAAGAAGTTCACTCCGAGAAAGAAAGTGTCGTTAAAGTATAGATCCCGCTTCTGGCTTCTAGAATTACCGTCCAATCAAAGTGGAAGGCTGAGAGAAACTCGTGATATATATTATGAGTCTAAGATTCATCATGGTACCTTCTAAAGCTAAAGAAAATTCTGGAAGTAAACGTAGTTTAACTAAAAAAAGAAATAGCAGAAGGAGTGAGCGACCCCATCCGCTGGTGACACTACTGCGTCGGTCTTTGTTCCTGGAACGAATTCTTCGACATAAGGATCTTATCTTCCCCCAGTCCTAGGTCTGACTTCCAGTTCGTAGTCTTAGACATCTTTTTCATGATGAGACTTGACACCCATTGTCATCTGCCGAGCTAGTTCCCTCTTCTCCGTTCCCTTTTTCCTGTTTTCCTTCTTCTTATCCAGAACCATAAGTTAGATAGAAATTCCATGTCTGAAGGTTTTTTTGGATAGTGAACCTCATGAAGTGGCCAAAGCCAACAGTCTGAAGGCAATGTAATCGAGTTTATGGCGACCCGGTGCAGACTGGTTCTCTTTCTCTTCCTATTCATTCGAATTTAAGTATGTTACTTCCGGATAGCTAGATTCGATAGCAGCTTATGCCATTAAGGCAATGAAATTCTTTCGTTATTAATGTAATTATTCTTTTTCCTCTTCGATGCACAGAAGAGGGTCTTAGTATAGGATGCAAGAATAGGTTGTAGATCTTTTTACCTTTCACCTCTCTTTAGCCTATCTGTCCTCATGAAATCAACATGGATTCGCCTTATATTATATGGGTTGTATATATTATATGCATTCGCGGAATAAGTTATTTTCTCTTTCTACTATTATTATATTACTTCTTTCTCGATGTTTTGAATATCCCTAGTTACTAGTTAATCATACTTTTTACCTCTTTTTATTATACGCATGGGAATATTCCCACAAACCCTAGAGAAAGGCCCTCTTACTGCTCGAGAATCCGGGAATATCATTGGAAGGAAAATATCCCTTACTAATTAGTTAGGAATGAAGGAAGAATGGGCTGCCATAGTAGAAGGAGGCAGCTTTGTACTAACAGAACATCGTGACAAAGAAAGAAAAAACCGGTTATTCCTATTTCTATAAGACCGCTAATGCCTTAATGGTTTGGGACTTTCGTTGACAGCCTTTAGGTTTAGGCCACTTAGATAAAGCACGGAACTAATAGCAATTGAAGAAGAATCCCCAGTAGAAGAAGGTGCAGCTATTACAGACTCGGTTCTTAAAGAATAAGCTGTGGTTGAGCTAGTGGGATAGTATTCATCTTCCTCTATCAATGTCCATTTCTTTTTCATTTACATCTGGGATGAGAAGCCACTTCCTCAACAGTTAGCTTCTACCACTCACTCCTCTTTTTAGCTTAAAGAAGAGATATCTTTTTTCCCTTTCTAACCTTTTTTCTCTCTGGGCAAAAGCAACTGTCAAACTTATGATTTAAAAACATAGCAATGCTTGCAACCCAGTAGCAAAGTAGACAGTCTAAGGCCCTTTACTAAAGTAAAAGGGTACCTGGAAAATAATTACATCCCAAGGCCGCACGGACTCTCGCATGAGCAAAGGATGGACCGAATAATAATGTAGTAATCCCCTCCATAATTTCAAGAGGCCGGCGATCAGTCGATGAGCTCAGATCATAAGAAAAGAGCACCTCCTTACCTACTAGTAAATCAAGAGGACGTGTCTGATTGAAGGTACCATCCATGAGTCGAGATAATGATAAAGGTATTTGAATTAGAACCTATTTATACTTATACCTATATTATATCGGGATCCGAAAGCACTCATGCTAAGGACGAAATAGCCTTTTACGTAGTTCCCGAGCGAATATATAGGCATATTGGCTGTTCCATCCCTAGACGACCGGAAATTAATGTGGGTTCAAAAAGCTCAAAGATCGAAAGCCCGGGAAAAGCCATATCCCCCCCCCTTTGGACCCATGAGCGGAACCCCACTCAGACAGCAATTCATTATTCTCATCATAAGCATGTCTGACATGAGATCACCACAAAAAGTACGAGAAGTCCATCGGTGCCTTCTTAAGAAAGAAAGCGAGACTCGAACTCTGTAAACATAGTGGATGGGGCTACCCCACCTCGAGTATTTAACGCTCGAGATGAAAGTAAGCCATAAGCTCAAAAGGAAGAAAGGGTGAGGTACAGAAGTGAAGTGACTTAGTTGTCAGGTTACGAAGTATACTGAGTTGATAGATGAAAGTATGAAATCACTGAGTTGTAAGACTCAGGGGTAGACGCTAAGTAGCCCTTCTTATTCTTAGACTTCGAAGGTTGAGTTTTAACGAGTGGAATCAAAGGGAAGCTTGTCTTGCCTAACTATTGATAGTTTGGAAGGCTTTGGAATCCATTCCGTACGATAGAAAGTAAGCCGATCCGAACTTTCATCATAGCCTTGGCTTGAATTGAACCGAAGAGAGCGATGTGAACAGTTCTGAAGGTCACAGATAAAACCCTTAGTTCAGTGCCGGGTTTCACGGTCAATCATTTCATTCTACAGAGGGGATGGGGTGTGGGCACGTAAACACCAGCCGATTTCTTTTTTCAATCCTTAGTACTGGAGCTTCTTCCTTTGAAATCACCCCCATCGTTAACACTAAATCCATAATGCTCAAAATAAATTAGGCAACAAGTAGACCACCGGAAAAAGACCTTATGAAAGGAGGGATAAATCAAACTACTAGTCAACCAAGAAAAAAAGATATGGCAGTCTTGATACGTGACTTACTAAAACCGGAATTAGATCCCTTTCCTATGAACCTTAAACCAAATCTGACAAATAACTGTTCTGCACTATTTCCGAATCAGATAGTATTGGGCGAGACCTTACCTTTATGGGTTTAATCATTATTCCGGATCGAGCACGAAATGGGACTATCTCAAATTCCATTACTAGGCCAATGCTAATGGACGAAGTGGAGATCTCGATGCCTCTCTTCCTCCTTGGTCTATTGAATGGAGGTCTGATCCTTACTAGAAGGAGTTCTCTCCTTGCCGAGCTCAGCAACCCAAAATTTAATTCTAATGGAGTGCTTTCAAGCTCCCTTACTTTTACTCTTTCTTTCCATGATGAGGATCTTTCTATCCGAAACTTGCTTAAGGTCGTCGACTCCTACTAAAGTAAAGGGTGTAATGCTTGGGCTTCCGGAAGGAGAGATCTTATTCGCTCTACTCTATTCTATATAGATCTCATCAAGATCCATAAACCAATTGTCCTTCTTATTTTGTGGTATGTATAATGTATAGTACTCAACTTCGGAAAAGTAGCAAGGCTCTTAAAGAGTTTCACTTTCTTTAAATTGTCTTAAATGCGTCTTCGTCCTCTATGTCGGGATTACTAGACACACTCTAACAATAGAAGTTCGATAAGCCAAGCCTTAGTGCTCGTGCTCAAAATCAAAGAAAGTTGCTTATTCGTGGCAAAAAATGGATATCGAATCTAAGAAAGGCTCCCTCAAGTTGGAGAGGAAATAAAGCACGTAGAGAAGGAAATGTCGTAAAAATAAGTGAGTTGGAGTTCGGATATCGGATAGAGCTCCTACCTAGAATGCTTACGATTGCAAAACAAAAGGGTGAAGGTCATGCAAAAAACATTTAATAGTGCTTCACTTGATCCTGGATCTAGCCGTAGATCAACACTTTTATTAAGTGACTTACACTATCAACCAACAAAGATCCCCTTTGGTGATCCAAAGCGTGAACACTAAGCCTCAATAGAAGCAAAGGCTGAGATTTGAGGACTAGCCCTTGGTGGGCTATGAGATTCTGGTTACACTTGGTTTGATGGAACTGATCTGTATTACACATAATAAACACTTTCACTAGAGCACTTCCTCATGGACTCCCTTCCAGGAAAGCCCTACCCTCCCATTTCTCATATGTGCTGTGCCGTAGCTGCTGCTAGCCTGACTTCTCTTTTTTTTTTTTTTTTTATTCCACGTTAGCAGAGATTAGGTCAGTGTGCAGTTACCTTCCATATGAAGAAGATCTTGAATGAACAAAGGGGAAGACTTTGAGTGAGGAGTCTCTTTTGAAAGCCTTTCCACCGCTCGATGAGATTCGAGATTGCTAATAACAGTAGAAAAGTAGCGGGGCAGGGTAAGGAGCTTTGTGTGGGTTGTTAAAGATCTCGATAGCAGCAGCTACTGTTAACCGATGATGCAATTCAAGATCTTCCGCTCTTAACAGATCCCCGAGCCAAGCTACCTCGGCTCATTCAGACTAAAACTCGACTTCAGTCTTCAATCTTGTGTCGAAGTCAAAAGAAGAAAGGATAACAAAGAAATATTAACTCTTTATTTATATCTTTACCTTATTCGAGTATTTGCCAGTGATATTTTCGTTTCGAGCCGACTTAAACATAAGATAGGAACTCTCTATAATAACTAATTAAAGTCGATTAGAATTCCAGTGATTTAATTAAAAAGTGCGGAAGCTCCCTGGGGGAGGGATCAAAAATATTCCATGAAATTCAGATTTTTCCAGTGTCAAGCTTAGGCCACTCCTATAGCGGATCAGGAAAAAAAGAAAGAATAGCGTTTTCTGCCTATCTCTCTGAAACACCAAAAAAACTACCTTACCCGGACATCCATCCCCATACCACCGACCCAGACGACGAAAGCTCCTACTTGTATTTATACGCGTATGTATGTGCACCTGCGCGCAGGAGACAATCAGTGGTTGGCGCCCATAACTAACTACCGGCATCGTAAATAAGAAGAATTGGGAATTTCCTTCATATTGTGAGAGAATCAATCGTCTTTCTGCTCGTGAAAACGGAAACGTACTTTCTTAAGGCTAATGCCCTGCCAAGTCAAATTAGGTCAGTGTTCAATTAGTGCTCGCCTGACCATTCTTCTCTCATACTCCACCCAACACTCTGTATTTCGAAACCTCTTAATGGAGAATCACACCTTCCTTTCACTTCTGCCGCTTTGATCTCTTGCGCCGATGCTGGTGTTAATTACAATTCCGACGGGACTCACTGGGGAAAATCCATTAGCATTTAGCATTCCTGCCGCGGATTTCCATCGTCGGTCATTGGCGATTGCTTTCTTAGTGTGGCATCCTTTTGTTCGCTGTCCATTGGTCTCAATCCAATCTTGTTCTTATTCCATTCTCGGTTTGTCAAAAAAGGTACTTCCTTATATCATACTGAGCATATCTGCTATATCCGTTCAAGCAAGCTTGTCCCAAGCCGGCTAAGCAGTTAATTTGGAATCGGATGTGGATGTATGGGATGGAATGACTTTTACTTATATTATAAATCTTTCATTCGGTCTTTATGCAATTCAAATAAAGTAAAGTAAGAGTCCTTAAAAGGAATCTAACCCTGCAAGCATCAGAACATGCATTCTCGCGATCTACAGAGTCCTTATGGCTTGCTCTTGAAAAAGAATAATCAAATCAAGCAACCTTCTTTACCTACCGAGACAGGGTTGAAAGAATGACCACGAAGGGGGCAAGCTAAACAAAACAAGCAAGCAAGCCATCCAAGTTTATAGAGTCGGAGGTTAGAAAGAACTTGGAGGTTTCCCTGTTACTAACTTTGCGCACTTCCGGTGGTAGCCATTGGGCTAAGTCTCTAGAAAAAGCCACTCACATATTTTTATTTATAGTTCGGTCTGAGATCGGCTAAATTAAGCTACGCTTATCATTTAGATGATCCACGGCTCGCTCAATTAGAACACTAAATACTTTCAATTCGCTCCAAAGATGCTTTGAATCGCTCCGCTGAGACGATCTGGTCGAGAGGTTGTCCAGTCATCTCGGTGAGGAATTTCGCTATGCCACCCGCTGACCTTACACTGTGAGTACTGCTGCAGCAAAGCCAACGGGAAGATAAGTCCCAGGGCTCAATCTAGGCTGCCGGCCAAGATGAAGATGGATTGAAGGGCTTTTCAGGGAGCTTCAATTGTAGGATCCCTAGCTCGAAATACTGCTTCCAACCAGGAAGAAAAGGAAAGATAGTCGCGAGGAAATCTGATTCCATAGTTAAGACAGACCCTGTGTTTACTTCGCGATAGTCTTAGCTCGACATTGTCAAGCCATACTATCTACCCTTTAAACTTACATTCTATCCTATATATCGGAGATCTAAGGTTTGCACTTACGCTTATGGTAACCGAACTTGGTAACCAAACTCTTTCCCGGCAAGAAGATCCAATCTTTCCTTCGGGCAATTGCAATTGAAACGAAGCGAAGGCGACGGGACCACAAGCTTCGCGCTCTGCCTTTCATTTCAAGAAAGGAAGGGAGGATCCGATGTAGCATGTCAAAAGCCTTTTGACCACTGCGGAAAAGATCGATTTCAAAGGCGATCTGATCCATTTCACCTGCACGTCTAGCATCTTTATTCACTGGGATCACCAGAACTAAGCCCAGTGAGTCACCAACCATCTTACTAGTGACACCTACTTGCTTGTTCGACACCAGATCTTGATCCTGCTCTTCCGGTCCGGCTCTTTCTTGCTCCCATCAAGGTTTCATGTTTTGAGGCTAATCCCTTTTCTGAGTTTAGGGAGGCTCCTATCCGATTGACAAAAGATGCTTGCTCTTAAAGGAGTATGCACTGGGCCCCGCACCACTTCTTAATGAAGAATGGATGCATGAACAATTCCCTATGATACCTACAAGCATTCCATTGAATTGAAAGGCCTTCGGGTCCTTTCCTTATCCCGAGCGAGAGCGATAAAAGGACTAGCGGAGGGAAAGCAAAAGAAGAAAGATAAAAAGGATCGAGACAGGAACTCTCTTATCATAGGCTTGAAGCCCTCATGCCCTATAGGAAGTGGAAGTCAGAAATCCTATCCATCTTGCAAAAAACCTTTGCACGAGTAAGAAAGCAGTCTAGGGCCAAGGAGAGAATCGGACAAGGAACTGCTCTAAGGCATGGCATATTCGTTCTAGAATGAAGACCATTTTCGGCATTCGGCATATGACTCACTAATCTCGGGCAAGGGCTCTTAGTGGGTCCCCTGTTTGCGACGAATATGCTGCGGGTCTTTTACGCACCATCGAATCCAAGTGTGAAAGTGACTTTTGGAGAATCCCGGAAGAATGCTTCGAAGAAGCTATTTGACATAGATATTATCTAGATTCCAATAAGAGCAGGAGTAAGCGTAGCAAAGGACGTTAATCAAAATTATAAGGAAAATGCCCACGCACAGAAAAAAGGAGACGAACGACGAGATGGCATAGATTCTCTTCTACTATTATAGGGATTCCTAAGAGCCTGCCTTATTCGTGAACAACCAGCGGCCCCTTCAAAAGACCCTCTTCCTGAGACTAGGGGCATTGGCTTCACGCTTCGCCGAGCAGAAAAAGGAATACACCAACTACAGAAACTACAGACTCTAAGCCCAACTTCTATTTTTATTGATATCAGAGGGAGGGGTTTCTTTTGAATAGAAAGAATAGATCCACTCTGTGCTTCTGGTATACGAAAAAAGCAGGGATTGAAAGAACCACTCTTACTTTTCTTTTTCAGAAAAGAGGGAGGAAAAGGGATTGGCTAGAAGGAAGCTCGGCAGGGAAGGATTCCTCTTTGGCTGATAGGTACTGTAACTGGTATTCCTGTGATTGGTTTAATTGGTATTTTCTTTTACGGTTCATATTCTTCCTTTCCTTTCCCCATAGGAATATAACTCCTAGTGCTTCAGGCTTCCACTCTATCTATATCGTTCGGGCATCTCCCTGACCGAAGGAGTACTGAAGAAGCTTTCATTTGCTCTTAACGTTAGTGCGAAGAGAGGTGAGACCCTATCTTTCTCTAGGGAATTCATTAGAGGACCTATATTTATTCCCTGCCATTGATAGATCAATCAGACTAGAACTGCTTTTTGAAAAGATTATCTTATACAGCGAACTTGCTTAGGTCAAAGAAGAGAGAGGCTAGGAATCCGGAATCTTCCCCTTTGCATTTCAGATATGCAAAATCAAACCACTACGAGCCCATTCTTTGAACCAGAAAGATTGGATATCAGGCATTTCCATTATTAGTAAGCCTTTGTTTGAAGTTTGAAAGATGTTGATTACTTTTGCCGCTTCGTAAGTGAGATTTCACCACCTTATCAGACGAAGTTGTTAGACCGCTTCGGATAGTTTGTTTTCCCCCCCTGACGTTACTTGTGTTTTTGCAACATCTTCGGTAAGTTCTGTGCTGGTCGTAGAATCCGAAGCTATGATGAAATATCCTAGGTTCCGCATCAGAGTTGGCACAGCGAATGCCCATAGACTAAACGAGGGGACCCAACTCGATATAGTGAGCTTGATATCGCATTTGCTAATCTTCTCATTTAGAGGATACTATTTACTCTGCAAGGCTTTAGTTTGTCATAAGGTTCCTCCTGTACGCCTGTCAATGGATTCGAGTATTTGCCGACAGTGAGTGCCCTTACCATAAATTGGTATGTATTGAGAGTTTTGGGATTTCTTTCGTTCGCTCGCGCATCACGAGTTTTGGATAACGCCTTTTCTTAAGGAATCTTCTTAGTTTCGTTTCCTATATGAGCTTCCGTCGACTACACTGAACTCCTCCTAAAAAAGCGCGTAAGGGGCCACCCACCCATTCCCCTTAGCCCTCTCACTCCCTAAGCTAAGGAATGAAAGGCCACATCTACCTCTAAAAACTAGAATACGAATAAGATCAAAAAGGCCATCATTAGGGCAAAGAGGGCGATTGCTTCCGTTAGAGCAAATCCTAAAATGGCATAACCAAATAATTGTTTAGCCAATGATGGATTTCGTGCGACGGAATGAATCAAAGAACTGAAAACGTTTCCAATACCGATAGCTGCTCCCGCTAAGGCAATTGTAGCTGCTCCCGCACCTATTAATTTAGCACCTTCTAACATTCTCTTTTTTCTTTCTTTTTTACGCTTTTCTTTTACCTCGTCGATTCGAGGTTCATTTTCTTCCTCCTCCTTCCTTCTTTTTCTTCCAATTCGAAGAAATCCAAAAAAACTCCTGATAAATAAATCTCGTCAAGCCCACTTCGCGGTGAACCAGACCGAGCAGGTGAACGAAGAAGGTGAGTATCTCCTTATGAAACAATCCCTGGAAAGCCTTGACCTTCCCTTGTTCTACCCTTCGAACTCGGAGATTGAAAGGTGATTGAATAGGAAGATAACTCTATGCAGCGACAGAGGCGACGATCCCTATATGTTGATAGATACCCGAGAGACCACGTCCTTTCCTTATCCTTAAGGCATGCCCTCTTACTGCTCACGAAGAAGAGGAAGAAGCCCAAGACTGGGAAGCTCTAAACTCGTTAACAGAATCTGTAGCGGGCAAAGGAGTCAGATCGACCTTTCTTATTTCCCACGCCCGAGTGAGTGGTTATGCTTTCATCTGTCTCATTTGAGGATGCCTTTGTTCTACCTCTTGACTTGGTTGCAGATTGACATTGACAAGAGAAGAAGACCTTTCAAGCAAGTTCCTTAATCGGAAAGTCACATTACATTAGGATTGCCGTGGGATACAGAGGTGCTTTTAGGACGTGAAGTCACGATCCTTCTCCTGTTGGGCTTTTTTTTTTAAGACAATCGCTCTTGCTTCCCCGGTGCTCTAGCTTTGACGGATGCCCACTCATCCGGACAAGCCTTTCTATTTAGCCGTGCTTAGCTACACGGCTTAGCCGACCGTCACTAAGACAGGCTTACCAACACTCTGAGCTCGAGGAGCTCTTCGAACACCCGCCTGAGGAGGCGTCGGGGTAATTACATTTCCTTTAGATATTCGTGCTAAGGTCCAAAGTCAGAGGTTTTTGCCGCTTCCAATAGGATGCATACCGGGCTTACAAATCCAGGGCAGACTCGAATAGAAAGCACATACATACGAAAAAAATGTTTGTTTCCAGAGCACCTACTAAACATACATATCGGCACACAAACTATATGTCACGAGCAGGTTGTTATTGACAAATAGAACTGCTGCTGGCACTTTCCTTTTATTCTGACCGAGTGGATTTTGTAAAGCATATTGCTAGTCTTCCTTCTAAGACAGGATCAAACTCGTCTTTTGAGCATGATCACGCCCTGCAGTGGTAGAACCTAGTGAACCAGACGTACGACTTCTGAACCCGAAGCTCTTTTCTTTCTTCTCTTATGATATTTCTTTTCAGGTACTTTGATGCCACTGCTGATAGAAGGGAATGCATGATTTTCGACCATAGGGAGAAGAGTCTGACCCAGAAAGCCATCTTGTAGAGAAAGTCGATTTGGGCAACCAGGGACCAGACCACTAGCCTAGATAATCAAAGAGGCACGGGCTGCTATCTTCTTCTTATTATTATACGATAACGAGATTGGAAAATAGGGATTGGCCCCAAGCCGAATCCAAGTAAAGTACCGGTGCTTGCTATCAGTAGAAGTCTCAGCCTCCTGCTCAACACGAGGAGCTTTAACCCTCTGACTCCAAAGAGCCTAAGTCGGCGGTTCACTTACACAATTTTTATTTTAAGTAAAATAAAGACAAAACAAAAAAACACTTTCTTTAATGGCAAAGCTCGGGTTCCCGACGAGCGGGGCGTGACCCTTCCTTAATAAAAATAATAAATTCGGGGTTCTATTCTAAGACGCTCAGGGGTCAGGAAAAAAGTCCTACTTCGGGTATGATCCACACGGAGATGCATATACTTATGCCAGAGCGCCTGTGTATGTAACTAGAGTATAAGTTTAGTTAGGTCTTGGATAACCTTGACGTCAGGTTTGGGGCTTTCTTCAAATGATCACTGGGCTCCTCTCGGCGGATGATTCAATAGCGGATTCACCCCCATTGGGCACAGTTAGTAAGCCATGTCACGGACCCAAGTACGCCACAAAGTCATTGAAGGGCCATTATTGAGTCAAGCAACCGAAACCGAGCAAAGAAGTCACATCTGAGCTAATTATAACTAACTCATCCGCTTATATTATACCAAGCAAGACCCTTTTGCAGTTTACTCGCCAGTGTCATCACTCACTGGACGAGCCTTTCTATTTGTACCAGTTGAGTACGTCTGCCCAAGACCCAGACAAAAAGCTTTGTACCTTACCACGGAAACTCCGCTATCAATGTCGTCTGGCCCAGTTGCCCCAACTGGACTTAACCATTTGACTTCTGACAATAAGAGGAAGAGAAGCCCTCTTGAGTAAGGGCTCTTGAGTTAGAGTTCGAACTCACCTTCTTTCTTCTATTTCATAGCCTCTTCCGTATTCTCAATCGGAATAGCCAGGCCTTAGGAACCGAATCCGAAAGAGACGCAGCAGCAAGAGGTCCTGAATCAAATAGAGCAAGCAAGTCCGTATTCTGTTCGGCTTACGGCTTCATTCCCAGAGTAAGGAGAAAGAAGACAGCGCCGGGGAATAGCTCCGAGAGGGACTTCTCTGAGTAAAGAGATAAGTAAGGGTAAGAGTCATTCCAATTGAGTAGGTGAACCAAGAGTCTCTTTCGAGCGAGATCCTTTACCACGCCTAACTAAATGAAAGAAAGTAAGAGAGAGAGTGGCCGCCGCTGATATGAAGCCCAAAAATTCTTTACTTGGACTCCGTGCACCTCTTATTATATAACAAAGAAGAAAGCCAATCCAGATATGAGTTTAGAGCATAGGAAGTCGTGCATTCCGAAACAAGCGAAGTCGAGACTTCCCTGTCTTATCTCACTTCGACCTCTGTCTCTGCTTACTCGAGCTAGTACCTACTTTCCATAGTTATTGGTCGAGTAATCTGCCTTCCTATCGGTTGTTGAGTTAGCATCCGCTTTCTCTTTCTCCTCTGTTCCGCAGCTGTGAAATTGTCTCCCTGTGCCCTTGAAAGCACTAGAGGAAAGGAGAAGCTATGAGGTGCTCCACGGGACTGCTTGATGAAGTCTTCGTCCTACATCCCTTTCAAGAGGGTCAAGCTATGGCCATGCTAGCCCCACAAGTCCCTGTTCCGATCATGCCACTGCTCGAAGCGGAAGAGCTAAATTGAAAAGCGGCTTCGGAGCGCAAGGTTCTCTTTCACCGCTAAGGGCACTTGACAGTGCAGCAGGCATCGGAAACACAAGCTCAGTAGCAATTCATTTTAGCAACTATACAGGCTATAAACAAGCCTATAAGCCCTTTTTTCTCTAAAAGAGAGAGATTCATACTTATCAATATTACAAGGGAAAGAAAAGCTCCGAAACCGAAAAGGGATATCCCGATTTGCTTGCCTACTTGATTGCTTCCTAAACAGGATGTGCATTTATCCTAGAACCGGCTGGCTTACGGGCTTACAGGGAACCAGAAATGCTTGGAAGTGGCACTCCAACAGGCACTGAAATTAGATAAACTTCAACTGGCTTGGCTGTAAGGTAACGGGCTGGAACAGAACTTCCAGTTAGAAAGGAGACATAAGGATACTTGAAGAGCACTTGAGGATTTTAAGTCTATTTACTGACTCTATGGTTAGCTTGTAAGCTCTCCTAGGGATAGAATATGAACTATTATTAAGATTTGGTCAAACCCTGTTTAAATTGAGTTCTAAATTTGCAACCTGTGTTCAGACAAAGAGACTAGGAAGATAGATAAGAGTGGATTCTTGGGTCGTATTCAGATGGCATGTATATCGCCATAGGAGTACCCTTTTAATTTAAGGGGTAGTGCCTATCTATCCCTTTTCATAGCAGGCCTCATCAGCCCGACGAGAAGGATAGAGATACCCGGAGATTCTAACGAATCGTCGGGAATCAGAATCCATTACACCAGCTGCAGCAACCGTTGAAAGATCAGCCTTTGGAGTGACTCCCGAGGCGCGGGAAGCAGTTTCGGATGTAGCAACCTTTGGTACAGCGTGAACGGTCAGGGAAGATAAATTCCTTTTCATCCTAGTTGTACTTCCTCGTTGTAGAAGGCATAACCACTAGAGCTCGGGAGCTGGGATAGGAGCTGCATGGGAAGGGCCCTACGTGACATTTTCTTTATTGACGTTACAACATGACTATTCAGTTCAGGTGTGGTATCTGAGTCCCTTAGCTATACCTCCGTTTCTTCTTGTGCAACTGAAGGCTCTATTTTATGATAATAGATGGGCTTGGCCGGCATTGAAGCTTGAATAATTTTAAAACTTCAAGGTCTCTAACAGTAACAGAGTTCACCATTGTGCCTTTTTATATTATAGGATTCCGGCTTCCGACACCCACTTCATGATCCTAATCTTGCACCTTGTAGCACTCGGCTTGAAATTCTCAAACCGTACCGAGTTCCTCTCCAACCAGATTGCCCATAAAATGTTGATAAAGCCAGCATTCCAGAGATCTTTTAGCAGAGAAGAAAGTCGCCTAAATTTCATTACCTTACAGTCGAGTGGCTTAAAAGCTCCTCCATGGTTTCAGTCCCCCCCGAAGTGGGACTCTCATGCAGTAAGACAATTCCCCCATTTAGCCCTCAGTTTTGTCAGCATCCTCAGACCCTCCCTCAAAGACGGATTCTAAGGTTTCTCCCAGGTTAGATAACTTTCCCCGCTGTCCTTCTTTCAGCCGGTCCAAACTTCCTTCTCTTCTGGTTAGTCCTATAAATAGGTAATCGGATCGGCAACAGGCTTTATGTGGGTTCAATACCGATGAAAGAGGGATCTTTAAGAACTTTGTATAGCGAATCAAGAAGAATGAGCTATCTTTGATACGGACCTCCACCAATGAAAAAGAAAGAATAGGCTGATCTAGAGGGGCAGGCGAAAACTCTGCTGCTCCCCCCAAAGGTTCATCATGCAGAAAGATACAACAAGAAAGCAGGAGGGTCCGAAGGAGATCGAGTAAGGGAATCGGAAGCAAGCGACCAGAAAGGGCAGAATACTAGACTCGCCCTTGAACGAAACGCATGGGCGGAAGAAGGAGATCGGTACTCTTTTTCCCCAGACAGATCAGTTGATGGATAGAGGTTCATCTTACGTCGAATATGCCACTCCGGAGTCTCCTTGAACAGGAATCATTACCTTCGATAACATCGACTCATATTGCAACTCATCTCTTCACCGGGAGCGCCGCCCACTCTAGCAAAAACTATACGCATCGAATGAAGGTGACTGGCCCGATCCGAAGAGAGAAGAGAAAGTCATCACTTCTTTGTGCTAGTCTTTCTAATTTCGCAGCTCTTTCTTTTTCGGGGCCTATCCCGGATGAGAAAGATACAAAGCCTGTTGACTCTGATGCTTGCTTGATGGGAGAAATGGGTTGGGATCCTGCCTTGCCCACCTGAGTCCAATCCCTTCTTTGATGGTCGGAGGTCAGCCCCATGGGATAGGATATTTGCCTTCATTGGTCCTTCCTCTCCTTGACTTGTATTAGTAGGGCGTTCTTCATCTAAAGGCTCTTCATATCATGAACTTGCCCAAGTCAAACTCTTCTTGTTGCGAGAGAAGGTTCTGGTAAGCTCGTCAGGTGCTGGCGAGTGACGATTGCCACTCCTACCGTTGCTAAAGCTTTCTCTTTAAGGCTTTTCACTCCGATTATCGTTATTCAAGCGGTATCACAGAGAATCTTTCCTTTCTTTCGTCCTTCTGGCAAGGGTTTGAATGAAGAGGGGCTTGGTAGCTAGGAAAGTCAAGTCAGGGAGGAAGGCGCTTTACTATTTGGCAAGTAGCGGGCTTTCTTGTAGCTTTGGGGATTTTTTAATGCGGATTAAAAAATTCAAGCTCAAGTGCAAGCTGAGTAAACTTGTTCAGCTTTACTGCAAGTCTAAAGAAAGGGAGGGTCTGAAAGAGTCGCTATTAGCTCGCTTAAATCTCTCCACTCGCATAGTAAACTGCGCTCGCCCTAGTCAAATCCAGATCTTCTTTCTTTGCGAGCGGAAGTCAGAACGAATACCGAGACTCCTTTCTTTTACGCTGTTATGAAAGCGGATCGGTAATGAAAAGGAAAGAGCAGGCGGTAAGTAAGGCAATTCCTTCCGGTAGTGGATGCTGGTGAATCAGAGTGAAATCTATCTTTTCGGAAGCGAAGTCATAACTTATACCGTTCGAAAGGCGCTCCAGCCCTTATGATTATGAATAGATAGAACCGTTCTTTCTTTGCGGTTACGGTAAGCAAGTGTCTATTAGTACACAACACTCGTTTATAAAAGACGAATAACTGACTTTACTGACGAGCGTGAGAGCGATGCGCTTTGTCTTTTGGTTTTTAACTTCTAAGAGCTTTTAAGTCGGAACTCAAAGCTAGTGCGTTAAGCAAGCTTGTTTGTTGTAAGGCTATCGAATTAGAGAATTCCCTCTTGAAGTTTTGCTCTTCTAAAGATAGATAGTTTAGGGAAAGCAAGTGCTGTGATGAGATCTGTCTTTCGGACACCATTACCTTGTTGCTCGCATCGTGATCGATGTAGATTCTTCCTCTCCAGAGCCCCGACCAGTCTTGACTGAAAAGCTTTCAGACCCCTGTGCGAACAAGTTATACTAGCAACTTGCTGTGTCATGTCCGTTTTCGTTACACATATGATATGGTACCTCTTTATCCTGAGATCTCTTTTGCTACTGGTGCAATCACCTCTCATGAGGTTGAAGCTGAGCCAAAATCTGTCCCACTAACCTGGCCAATCTCTTGGGTGAAATGTCTGGGGTGACATGTGCATTCCGAAATTTTTCCATCATTTATTCTCACTCTGAAGTTAAAAGAAGACCTAAGATCGAAATTTGGGCAGGGGCTTTGCTAAACTGTTCAGCCGCATTCTATTCCGACCTCTGGATTTCCTTGAGAAAAGCATCAGTATTTTCCTTCCCTTTTCCTTTCTCTTTGTCTTTTTCTTTATTTCCATCTGTTTTCAGGTTGTCTGGCTTAAAACATCTGCCAGAGCGAGTCATGTTCCCAATCTCATCACAATCTTCCCTTTCTCTCTTCTCTGTATCTTTTCTCCCAAGAGACTTTATCAAGATTGTAGACGGGAGGTGGTTGGTAAGGGGTAATAGTGGTTGTGGTGCAGGCAGGGTGAGGGGTTGAGTCGGGATTTGAATAAAAACTAGATTTTGGGGTCAAGGGAATCGGGCCCCGGCTTCGCCCGAAGCGTGCTACGGAACGAACCTTGTCTACGAAGCAAGTTCAGTCAGCGCATAAATAGTCCGCTAGTGTAGTTGACTAGTAGTACCATTAGCCTAAACGTTCCGTATCCTTCGCGGCCGCCAATAGTTCTAATTCCTTCGCTATTGGAACTATGACTCCCGGGTCTCGTCTGTGGTATAGACGGAGTTTCCTGCCTCCCGCCACAAATCTAGAAAAGGGTAGCTAGTGTCCCTATGACTTGAAACACTTCTCCGTAAGAAGCACTATTGGCTGCTTACACACCTACTCTTAGTCTAGTCCTTGACCTGGGCTTTTTAGGGATTCCCTGAAACCAGAGCAAGAACCGCTTTCTAGTTGGATTCTTACGCGTAAAAGCTCCTCTCCCAGGAGGTCGAGGCAATAAGCTCCTCGGCTTCAGTTGAAGCTCCTGGCCTATTGGTTGATGATAGGGTTCTTGTTGGTCCTGTTGGTAGAGTTCCTGCCCTTGGCCTTGGTTCCAGTCTTGTCTCGCATGCCAGCAAGTATTCTAGAAAGAATGACTTGGTTTCATGTAGCTACGCTATCCTCTCGCCTTTTGCACCTGCCTTGTGTTGCTAGGAAATGGCTAAGCCTTTTTTTTTCGAGGCTTTCACCCGCACTAGTATATGGTGATATCCAACTCGAAAGCCCGAACACAGCTTACCTTCTTATTAGAGAAAGGGGAAAGGGGCAAAAACCAAACAAAGCTAAGGAGCTGACAACTGCGAGACTAGGAGAATAGGAAAGACTTGGTATAGAATCCGTGCCTTCGTTCCGGCTATAATTAGCAAGCGAGTAGGGGAACCGTTCCTTCCGTTCAGTAAGGGAATACAAGCATTACGGGGAGTTTTTTAATAGGAATATGACTCAAGTCAAGCGAAGCGTAGTGAGGAAGGAGGGGAAGAACTACTAGAGAAAGGCTAAGTGAAGTACTTCTCGGGACTTCTCTTTTCTTCTTTCAAATTCTTCTCTTCTTGCTTATCACCGACTTTCCGAGCGTAGTCTGTAGTAGGGAGGGCCATTCTCGCAGGAGTTAGAGTAGGAACATGACAAACCATTATAATGCATTCTCGCAGGAAGTAGCATACTCATGTTGCCTGCTTTCGTTCCTTTCGTCTCGAAGGCCGGTTCAGTAATAGTTCAAATCCTTCTAACTGTCTAGTGCATTAAGGCGGCATGTCTTACTCCGCGCCAGCAGTGAACGAAGTGTCACACCTTGGCCGTCTCTCAGGCCTCCTCTTCGAGAAAGAAATTCACATTATTAGGCAAGTTTAGAACTGAACTCCAAGGAAAAGGGCATAGATGCAGAAAAAGAATTTGGCGGGCCGGACAAAGAGAAAAAGAACCACCAGCGGTTACACCGAGTTTGCTCGGTAGCCTACCAAACTACTAGGCGAGAAGGGATCTAATCGAATAAAGCAGCATAAGACAAGAGATCTTTGGAATCAAGCTTGTTACGCATAAAGTAAAGCACCGGTACCTGCGGGTAGCGCCTACGTTAGATAGCCTTATGGCACGGAATGAAGGATCGAGAAAGCTGCGCCCAATAGAGCTTAGCCAAGAAAGGGAGTCAGAGGCGACACCGGGTGGGAAGAGAGCACCCTAGTTTGCTCCATACAGGAGCGAGGGATTCTTCTAGAAAAGCAAATCAAATTCCAAAGAACTATAAGTCTGTTCTCAATTTCACCTTGAGAAGCTTCGTCCTTTTCTTCTTCACGTGCAAAAGCCCTTTCAGGGCTGGTAAAGACTGAACGACTTGGGTTCTGGAATGCCAATGAAGATGAAACTTCATCTAGCACCTGTCTCGGCATTTGCTTTATAGAGGAATCTCCCCTTCCCCCGTCCTTGCTTCAGCTTGAATTGAATTCTTTCACTTCCTTTGAGCTTTCTTGGCCTACGCATTCTTTTCACATGAGGAAGTTCTTATTCTTGTTCTTGAGAGTCAACCTCAGACCTTTATCCAATCCTCGAAACGAGGTACTCCAAGGGTATCGTACATACTATAGATTCTACCTCAGCCGTTGACCAGATCATTACCAACATAGACCCGGGCAGAGCTCGTTTGACTTTACTGTGATTCGACTCCCAAGGAGATTGATCGTATAAGAGGAGCCAAACCAGTCTTAGGCCGAAGACCCCCCTCATCTATAATTTAATAAGTGGTGCTTCACACGGACCGTGGGAGCAGAAAGGGAAAGAAAAAGAAAATGTGGTTCAAAAGGCTTGGCTTATTCTCATTTACTTATTAGTTTTGTCTGTTCATTTGCTCTGATCGCAGAGCGACATACCGAATAAAAAAGGATCAGATTTTAAGCAATGACTTAAGCCAACAGAGTAAGAAATGCTTAGGTCAGGGGAAGTCCCTCTTCCTACAATCCCTCTTTTTACTTTTTCCATTGAATGGCAGGTCTTAAGTTTGAGTTTACTTTGCCTTCGAGCCTCTTTGAGTGAAAATCTATTAGCCAGCTAGCCCTAAGACTCTCAGTCCTTATTTTGATAAGGCAAAAGAGAACAAAGGGAGGGAAAGCGAGATTTTTTTGAGTTCTTTCTTTTACGCAAGTCAAGCTCTTGTCGCTAATCTTTCATTATGGTAGGTCAGTAAAGTAAAGCGAACAAGTCTCTTAGTTATCCCAAGGAGTTAAGGTAGGTCAAGGGCTAAAGCAGGCCAATTCTTGAGCAAGTGGTGAGTTATCGTGCTTAGGAAAGTAGGGCATTTTTTCAATCCAGCCCATCTACTTATAGTACGAGTTATCTTAATCGAGGGTAGGGCAAGCAAGTAACAAAGGTGAATTTGGGCTCTATTTTTGTATGAGCCCTAAGAAAATCACGCAGTTCCTCTTTGACTTCCGCCTGTATTACATGAATGTTTGGGGCAGGCGGCGCAGCCTCTGGTTGGGGGGCGGGCTCTCTCCTGGGCTGTTCCAAGTCCCTAAAGAGAGACTCCCCGCTTATGCCCGGGGAAGAGATTTCGAGCGAACCAGGAATCCGCTGCTTTTTCCCCTCGTCATGCTGATAGTCGATGAGGCTCTTGAAAAAGTTCCCGTAGCCCTATAAGCAAAACGCCTGCCGTGTCTACCCCGCCGCAGGTCTCTTTTGTGCTCTTGTTCCTCAAAGCATATGATTTCCATTCCACTCAATTCCTCTACCCTATCCTTTCAGTCGAGTTACTACGTTCCTTGTAATGGTTTACTTGGACTTCCCCTTCAAAAAGAATAAGAGTTGGTATGTCGAATTGGATCTCGCCATGGCCTCAACCCGCGAATCGGGCTTTTTGCATCCAGGACTGTTAAGATTTAGGGCTTGCTTTCTTTTTTTCATTAATCTCTCTTCACGCCCTCGCCTTTGTACAAGTACAATAATAATCCTAGCACACGTCTTTTTGAACTATGAGAGCTGTTTGTATACTTGCGTAAGAGGCTTTTTCCGTGATTCCAGTTAGGGACTCGGGTGCCCTTAATTTCATATCTTTTTTGGTACTGCCCCATAAGAAGAATCAGTAGGCTGGTCAAGTAGCCTTTTTGATGCATAAGATAAGCTGGAGGGCTTCTGCGCCCCAATCATTCTATTTTCGTTTGTGGCCTTTGAAAGCTTCTTTCATTGAATTCAAAGATCGATGGCTGTGAAGCATGCTGTCTTATTACGATGAGGCAGGTTATCTTCCCCGCCTTGAATCAATATATATAGAAAGAGAGACCGATGCCAAGAAGTCTTCCCATCCCAAGTCGCTTGCTTAAGGTGGTTCGTCTGACCAAGAAAGAAAGTCCAAGAGGAATTGGATATTTATTTTGCCAGTAGATCTTCTTTCGCGAGATGCGATCCAAAATAGGAAACTGGATGCCGAAGCCTTTCTAATAAGAATGTCGAATAGAAGACCCTTGAAGTAATAAAAAGAGAAAGGATCCCGCGCACTCGATGCTTTTCTCCTGGAGATGAAGGCCCGTACTCCCTGTGCCGAGGAGTCCCAGGAGCGTAACGTAAGGATCTAGTTTCTTGTTTTTTTTTAGTGTGCTCAGCAGGCCAATGCAAACAACACTAAAAACCAGAAGCACTTTGACTGTCTCTATTCTCCCTTACCCTAATGTCTACCTCTTATCTTTATAAGGTATTCAAGATCCTATAGCCTAAAGGGAAGATAAGAAGGGGGTATTCCCCTAGGAGAACTTAAGAGATCTCAATTACTAAGTTAAGTTCTTCCTTTCCCTCGGTCCCAACAGTATCTTCCATACCGGATTCTTCTTAATTATTGGACTGAAACCGGGCAAGAAAGGTTCTTCCTTTTTGCTATCTAATGAAAAGGAAAAGAAAAGGAAGTCTTTTAATCAGCAAAGGGGAAAGGCAAAGGCTACACATACAATTACAATTGAAGTCCAAGCATGGATTGCTTCCTAGCCCTAGGAATGCTTTCTTTCTTCTTTTATTGATATGGATTGCCCGGAAAGTAGGTAGGAAGAAAGACCTTTACCGCTTCTCTCTATCCTACTCGTACGGATAGAAAGCCATTAAAGGAAACAGACTCCCTAGTTGTCTTAAGTTAAGAACCGAAACCTAAGGTGAAGGATAATACTGAGACCAAGCAGTACTTCTTATGATTGGGAGACCTCCTATTTATTCTATTCCAAGTTAATAGGAAAGAGTAGAATGCAAGTCGTCTATTATTATTATGAGTGCCTAAGACATGCTAATTGCAGAAGCCAGAAGGACTAGAAGGAAGGACGTATCTGCCCTTTACTTGTGTCTAGGACTTCCGAAAGGTGTAAAAATCCCTAGGGGAAAGTCTTTAGCGAAGATCGAAGCTTCTGCGAGCATCTCTTAAACCTCTGGTGGCTTCATTCATTGATCAAACCTTTATATTTCTTTTTTTCCTCTTCAGGCTTTAACACTAGAGGTTCCCGAAAACCTTGGGCTTGGAGTGAAATCCATAGCAAAAAGGGAGCGAGTAAAAGGAAGAGTAAAGCTATAGATAATTTTGAGAACCTTGGCATAATAGAGTAAATTAGGATCTTAGTTACCTCTTACAGCGTCCGGCTTTGCTTTCTCATTGGTACATTGTTAGGGAATCTTAACCGGAAGATGCATCTAGGGTTTATTTAATTTAACAAGGCTTTCTAAAAAGGCCTTCTCGTTTGCTCACTAGCCGATGTCATCTGCTTTAGCCTTTCGTTATCATACACCCACTCTCCGTATTGCAAGCTTTCGAAGTCTTGCATTCATTTCTGTCTCATTTTCATTTCAGGTAGAGTGTACCCGGCCCCTATAGGAACCCCCTGATCTGCTGGGGGGAATTCCTATTCAAGAGGCTCACTTTGAAGGAGCGATATCTAGCAAGTCTTCCGTGAGTGAATGGTCTCATCCAGTCCGCGAGTCAATCCTATCAGCCGATCAGCCTAATACTTAAGGACTGAGTTTCCTTTCAAACTCTCAATTGAATAAGAAAAGAAAGCGTAGAAAGAAGCCTCTTCATATTCTTCATAGAGTCGATCTAGAAAGCAACGCCCAATAGAGCTTCGCCTTGTGTAGACCTATCTTTTTTGGTCTCGCTTAGCCGGTCACCGTATGCCTAAGATCCTATTCTGAGATTGGAAGAGAGCCCTTTTCTGATCTGATCTGATGATCCTCTTTCTTTTTTCAATTGTGCAGAATCCGAGGTTAAGCTATATGCGTAACACACCTTGCTTTTCGATGATGACATCACCTTTCCAAAAGAGCTTGACTCCGGGCCCGACATGATCGAGAGGTTGGATGAAAGTCAAGGGTGACTGCTGTCAAAGTAAAGTAGATCGTGATCCGCGAAGGGAACGAATAGAAGCATCTTATGAAGATCTGACTTTCCTATTGAAACTAAGAGTTCAGTTTCAGACCGACAGGTTCTATCTAATTGCAGAACGTAGATAAAGAGAGAGAGAGAAGTTTGTCTTTTGGTCAACATGGAGAGTTTACTTTACACATTGGACCGGGAAGAGAGATGGGAAAAAGACAGCACTGCAAGGGCATATGGCACGCAAAGGAAATCCGATTTCGGTCAGACTCTATCTTAATCGTAGTTCAGATTCAAGTCGGTTCAGTGAGGGCGACCGCCAAAGTCACCGAATGGGTCAGTCTTTTCCTTCAGTTTGTCCTCTATTTTAAATAAAGCGTGGGAGGACGTTGCAGATGTCCGTCCCGGACACGACTTCTTCTAAGGCTAGAAGACCACTGGAAAACACCCGGGACCAGAGCATGTCGTGAAAGAAGCACGCTGGGCGGGCGTGCTTCGACCGTGTCTCCGGGGCACAGTTGAATAATCATAAACGCGAGGTGCAGGATACCAGGCCGAGAAACCCGGGCAACCACCCCCTATGTGCCGATCGCTAGCACATTCAGGGCCCCGGCGCCCAGCTCCGCTGGAGAGGCCTAGCCTGCTCTGATAAATGCTAATTCGGTTCGGATAGACTTCATTCAAAAACGCCGCCGCCCGAAAACAAGTGCTAAGTTTCAGATCAGTGAATAAACCGAAACGAAAGAAGAGACGTTTCTCGCTCGGCGCCTAAAGCGCACTATGCTCCGCTTCAACAAATGAGAGTTTTCGGTGGAACCGGTGAACCACGCGAGCTGGTTAGATGCGTGGGACAGAGGGCTTATAGTACCTGCTAGCGCGGCTATGCAGTGGAAGGGAAGGAGCCTAAATCTACCCCCTTCTCTATTTTTTTTTTTATCAGGGTGTGCAGTTTTGGATTGGAAACCTATGGGCCTTTCCTTTCAAATGACAACTGCCTCTTCCTGCTGCGAGGGCGTTGCACGAAACCAAACCGCCCCCCGCCCGATCAAGTACCAGTTGCTGGTAGGCCCACTTAGGTTAGGGGGGGCATTGTCCCTCAGTTCTTACCAACCTCCGGTGTGTAATCGACATCTTGTTAGCTTCAACTCGGTTGAATAAGAATCATGCCTGCGGCACCCTCTGCTGTCCATTTCTTATTCATTCAGGGTGCTCGGCCGGTGCTCCTTTCTCAAACCAGAACAACTCTGAACGTTAGGGAGGGAAGACCACCTGAGCGAACCGACCGAAGGGACTTGACTTATCCAAACCGAACGATAGCGGCTTAAAGCTAAGCCTAGAGCAGCGTCGCTGCTTGATCGGCGGTGAGGAGCATCTCCAATATGGGGCAAAGGATCAAGCGCTTTGACTTTGTCCCCCGGGATCCACCACAGGTTGGGTTTGAGTGAGAGCCGTGTGATAGGTGACTATCCAGCACGGTTCGGAGAGCACTTTTTTTTTAGTCTGCGCTGGTGAATGGAAGCCCCCCCTATCAAGCAAGAAAGAAGCGGCTCTTTCCACGGCGGAGTCACCATTGACTCTATTTATTATTATGGTAAATTAGTGTATCAAAATGTCAATCTGAGATCTTATTTCGGTTCGCCACCTACGACAAAGGTGAGTCTCGGTAGGTGTATTATTCTACATTTTTCCAAAAGAACATTCATTCATTTTTTTCTTCCCCATGGACGACGACGACTGAAACGACGCAAAAAAACCAGACCCGGAAAGGGGAAGGGATTCGGGAAAGTGGGGCCGATCAGGTGTCTTCATTCAAGCGACAATACAGAAGAAGAACGAAACAAAGTGAGAGGCCGGGGGGCAGGGAAAAGAGTCGAGTCGATCAGGCTCGACGACCGGGAGAAGGAAAACGAAATCAGGATTTGGCCGAAAAAGAAGGAAGGCTATGGATACCATGACCGATCACCATCGAGAAAGAAGAATCTTTCTAAATTACTTCTGGTCAGCGGGGCCTTCAAGCATCCGAAAGACGCCGGGGTTGTAAATGACATATCCTTCCTGATAGAAAATGACGACTCCTTCAGAAAAACGAAGTTATTCCATTTCTTTTTCCCAAAGAAGTCCCGCTCCGACGGCCCGACGAGTCATCTACTTAAAAGTAAAAGGACCCTCCCCGCAGTGCGCCTCTCCTTGAATTATTTGGTCATGCAATATTTTTTGAATACAAAGAACCAAATTCATTTCGACCCCGTCGTAGTTCTCAATCATTTCGTGTCACCGGGCGTGGCTGAACCATTTACGATGGGGGGAGCGAATGCACAGGGAAGAAGCTTAGATAAGAGAATACGTTCTCGCATCGCCTTTTTTGTAGAAAGCTTGACCAGCGAGAAAAAGTGTTTGGCCGAAGCCAAAAAGAGGTTGACTCACTTCATTCGCCAAGCGAATGATCTTCGCTTCGCGGGAACAACAAAAACCACCATCTCGCTCTTTCCTTTCTTCGGTGCTACCTTTTTCTTTCTAAGGGATGGGGTTGGGGTGTATAATAACCTTTTTTTTAAGGATGCCCGGGAACAACTCCTAGGTCAATTAAGGAGAAAATGCTTTTACCTCTTGGGTAAGGATAAGGTAATGGAATTGAGAGATAAATTCATAAACCTAGGTGGGATAGGAGAATTGATAAAGGGAATAGAGATGATGATTTCTATCATACTGAGAAACATAAGAATTCCGTACGGGTACAACTCTTATTTGAACGAAATGAAAAAAATGCGATCTTTGTTGTCTAATAGAACAAACACTAATACCTTAATCACGTCGGTCAAGATTCAATCTGTTTATCAAAGTGCTTCTCTGATTGCTCAAGACATCTCTTTTCAACTGAGCAACAAAAGAAGATCATTTAGTTCCATTTTTAGTAAAATAGTGAAGGATCTTTCATTATTAATGAATAAATGGGTAGAGGGGATCCGTATATGTTGTTCAGGTCGATTAAAAGGCGCAGAAATAGCTGGAACTGAATGCGGAAAGTATGGAAAAACATCTTGTAATCTATTTAACCAGAAAATAGATTATGCTCCTGCGGAAGTATCTACTCCTTACGGAATCTCAGGTGTCAAAGTGTGGATTTCATATAGTAAAAAAAAGGGGGGATAAAGTCAAAGAGTCTTCTTAAAAAAATACTAAATATAGAAATGTGGTACATCCCCTAATCCGGTATAAAAAAAAAAGACCAGGGAATCCATAAATTGAAAGGATAGGGGGGGCACAGCCCCCAACCAAGGGAGTGGATCCAGTATGTCCCCCCTTATTCATTCCCGGCATGCTGCCCCGGGGCCGGAATGCGGTAGGGTCTTCAAGCCCCACGCTCGATTCTCGAGATTCATGGGCCGTCTCGCGAAGATCTTCGATCCGAACCTTCGCATCTACTTTCTCTTAGAGGATGAACCACGCCTTCGCTATCGCCCCTCGCTACTGCTCAACCTCGCTATCGCATTGATTCTTGCCGGCCCTTCCAGATTAAAATTCCTTATTGAGATCGAGATCTTGTTCCATTAGACCCAGTTTGGTCAGATTAGTTCCATAATATAGCTTGCCCGGACCGGGCTTTCAGTCTTTGGTCGGGCCGGCCTAATGAATGATCATTGTTCGGGAACAAAAGAATAAGACTGAAGGCTTTTGCTATCGCAAGACGATCGAAGAGCTATCGCTCAGCTGCTTCGCGTATTACGAAAGCCGTATTGCCCGAAGGGGGCATGCTGCAAGAGCGTAGGTCAGTGATAAGCGTAGGAGGTGTGCCCGAAGGGCAGCGGCAGCAGTGTGGTTCCGGGTGCCGTCGCTAGATTGAGATCCGCAGGGTGGCGGGGACTTCGACTGCCTTGTATCAGGTGAAGAGAAGGGGGTTTTAGAGGTAAGACAGATCATTACGTAATACAGAGTCAGACGGGAGAAGGATGGGAGCAAGTTAAGTGAACCGAGGTAGTTAAACTAGGGCATATAAGCAATCAGCTTGTGTAAGCATGGCTTGAAGGTAAGCTTGCATGCTGTCAGTAAAGAGAGCTCTTAGTTAGCTCGTAAACTCGCTTTCCCATTATACGCGCAGCAAGAAAAGGAGAAAAATACCTCTTTAGAGTGACCTTGCTATTACTTATTAATGAATTAACGATAAATGCACTGAAAGACAAAATCGTTTCCCAACTAGAAAGAATTTTGAGAGTCTATAGGGATACTGCTGTAGATGTGAACTTACCAACAGGAGTCAATCTCCAAGAGGTAGCCGAACGTCTTTTTTTTAGCGACGCAAGCATTCAATGTCTAAACCAGATCTATGTAGATCTCGTCAATCAGGGCACGCAGAGTCCCCACTTTGCCCAAGCTCTTGATTATGTTCTGGGAGGTATGTAGTTAGGATTTTTTATAGGCTTTATTTAGAGTTTAGGTAAGACTTTCAGACCACCATTTTCAAATTCTCCCCCGGACGTAGCTGAAAGGTGAACCGGGTTACCAAAGTCACGATTAGAATAAATGGTAGTTCGCTGGGATCCTCTCATGCTTCCCAGAGATGGAGGTTCGAATCCTTCTCGTGACTGACAGGAAAAGTCCAATACTCAACCTCGAATACGACTTGCATGTTATCGCATATCGTTGTTGTAGCATGATTTTAGCTTCTTAGCGCTTAAGCTACTACCTACTCTATAAGAAAGCCTACTTACCTTAGATGGAGGGAGGAGATAGTAAGGAAGACTTTCTACGCTATACGATCTTTCTTATCTTATGATATTTATCGTAATCTCTCATTGGGAATAGCCCTTGAAAGATAAAGATCGCTTTTCATGCTTCAATGAATCCCTTGACTCTGGTTTCCTTTACTCCTTTCCTTTGCTTTCTTGATCTAGCTTTCTGACTGTGAATGATTCTTCTTCTTCTCAACAGCAGTCGTGAGTCCTCCCACCAATAGTGAAGTCGTCAAAAAAAATAGATTATTCTAATAAGACGCACGAGGAATAATCGGGCAAGGCGGTCTTTCTCGTTACTTTGACGGCTGTTTGCCCTTTTCTGACCGAAATAGAAGAGCAGGTCTCGTGCCTGGGAGATTTTTCCAAATCCCTAACGAATAGAGCCGGTAGGAACTAGCTGCGACGCAGCAAAACAATTTCATTGCGGTAAGCACTCTTCTGAGACTAGAGACTGACTATCTATTGGCCCCAACCTTTACAGCTCCCTAAATCTCGAACTCAATCATCGAAAGGGAAACTGGATCAACAGGTGATGAAAGCCTCTTCAGTAAACTCTTTCCGCTTCCGCTTCTGAATCTGGATGGCGGCTTTGGTTGGAGAAGAGAGTTTTTCAGTTATGGTTTAGGGCTAGTGAGTTACTCATTTCATTCATTCGATTCATCACAAGGGCATTCGCTAAGCAGCTAAGCTGAAGTCAAATACCCGGAAAAGTCCTATCTCCGAATTCCGGTAAAGAAGAAATTAATTGATAACAGATCATTGCTAAGAAAGAAGAGTTTCGTAGCCAAGCCAGGAAGAAAGCCAAGGGTAAGAAGCTAAAGCATAACAAGCCTCAAAATCTCGCTCCCTCGCTCGTGTACTTAGCACTGCAACTCGATCTGGTAAAGGGACAGGGACTGCTGCAACGAGAACTTAAACTCAAAATTAATTTAATCCTGCCTCGAGAATCTGCTATAGCGATACCTACATTAAATCAATTGATTTAATGTAGGCAGTAGGCATCGCTCTTGACCTTTCTTCCTTTCCCAGGACTGAAAGCTTCCTAAACTGGATCAATGTGAATGTCCGAGTAGGGTGAATCAATGAATGTCCTGTTAGAAGGCCGGGTAACTATCAATTTCATAAGAGAAGAGAGATGGGATCGTAGGCTAGATCACGTCCCTTCCAGTTGATTGCTTTTGTACCTGTACTTGGATCCCGTCCCGAATCACTAAATAGTGAGGGCTCGGAACTTCTATTCTTCATCTTAGAATCGGGTAGAATGCCGTGCTGTTCAAACTCGGACTCGCGAGTTAATGATTAGAAGCACATGCGAGTTTTACCCACCAATCTCTTCTAACTGCAGCTTTTGCTCAATCATACGCGGGAGAGGGAATATCTTGAATGGATAGATGGGAGTATTATACACGTAATATACGATGACTAGTTCCGATCGTTCTCTCGTTTCCCTCACCTCAATAGGTGGGTAAGATTGCTATTACAGTACCTAACATGTTGTCATTTCGAGTGGGTGGGACATAGAGGCAGAGGTGGGGGGCTTTGAGAGCTAAAGGCTTGGGCTTCTGCTGGCAAGAAGAGGCCGAGGTAAGAATACGACCCTAAAGTATAGGGCAACTTCGTCTCCAAAGTCCTATTAAGCTCAAAAGAAAGAAGCACTGCCCTGTAAAGCAGATATTACGAAGTGGCATTTCAAGATACGAAAGCTGATCATGGGACGGCAGCCTGCCTACCAACCAAATATGAAAAATTTTGTTAGTACCATCTGTTGCTCTACATCGCGATAGACCAATTGCGTGAGCGGGAAATAGAATAAAAATACGAGCGGAGCGGATCTCGTCCCTTTTTGCCGAGGAGGGGTTTCCCCGTTGTCGAAGGACAGATCATTAGTTGGAGACAAAGAAAGCCTCATATCACAGCACTTCTCGAAGATCATGTTCTAAAGATAACGTATATATAAGAAAGTGCTTGTTTTGTGATCTTCGTCTAGAAGGAAAGGTGGCCCATACCTGATTTCGATGTGACGAGCCCAGCCGCCGATTGGATTGGAGGGAAGAAGTTGTTGACCTTTAATAATGCTCCGCTTCCAAGCCTCCTCTTTCACACCCAGCGAGCAGGTCATTCTCCTATTTGTCAATGTTCATCACATCCTCCTATGCATCCCTGGCTTTCACTCCTATACTACGGGGACCTACTGATCGATCCCACACCTGGCCTCAAGGCAGATGAAAGACCAGGAAAAAAAGGCCATAAACTATACCCGGCTCCAGGTCAAATAGCCGAATTAGCATCGATTGAATCACAAATCACCGTAGTAGCTTAGATAGATCGAAAAAGCTGTGAATAGGGCTTCAGTTCTTATTTTCCCAAATTAGTTCAGTGGGGAGGCAACTCAATACAATAGGTAGCTCAAGCCGATAAAGAAGCTCAAACCTGGCTTGTGTAGCCTATGCGAAGCAAGTCGGAACTGGCTCAAGGGAAAGAGATGAATCGATAAGAACGATCCCAATTGAATCAATAGATGCAGGATTACCCAAGGGATGCCTTCCTAAGCCCAAATTACTGGATTTCCTGCTTTCTTGAACCGGATTACACTGACAGAAGAAAGATGCCATATTAGCCCTGATGAAGCTTCCCGCCTAACCTTACCTTAGATAGGGGGAGAAGTAAGGCACGAAGAGTTTCCATGATGTGGCGATGTTTTCGTTCAGCACGCCCATTCAAAAGGCAATTAGGCCAATTAGACTGAAGGGAAGGTGCGAGAAGGAAATAGAATAGTCTTTTTTAAAAAAAAAAAGTATGCGCTCTGCTAAGGCTCATCGGTCTTTTGGCAATATAAAGCATACTACTCATCGATTATTTGGTCTTTTGTGATCGAAACAACCTAGGAAGAGTTGTTGCCTACATAACCTACCTTCCAGACAAGAAGGTATCAGATCACTGTAGTTCTCGACCCTTTTTGTTAAACCAGTTCCTGTACTCTTTTTGAATGAATTCCAGTCTGTAAAGTAATCTGGTGGAAGGAAGAAGGGCAGCTTGAAAGATTTCACCAGGTCCAGTTCTTGTTATCGGACTAGAAGCAGCTAATGAATCCGCATCTGTTGGAGGAAGGACTGCTATTGCATCTTTTATCGGACGGGCTACTTCTGTTGATTGAGAGATGGGAATGCCTAGTCAAGATGTGCCGTGGGATTTCCCTTCTGAGATGGAGGTCCTGTTCCCAGTTGAATCAGAGCTGTGACCAAGTCGACTGCTCTCCTTCTCCTAGCAAAGTCCTATTCGGGGTGTGAAGGAAGACGAGGCCGATCCTTATATTTAAATAGTATTCCACGATCTCTCTATCTGTAAAGGTAAAGTACCCCTGGGATTCGACTTGCCTTTCTTGCTTTTAGAACGGGGAGGGAACCTGAAGTCTGGCAGAAAATCCGAATCATAGTTAGCAGTTTGAATAGAACCAGTGTCGTAGCCAAGAGAATGGGAAGCAGGGCAATGATAATTGTTCGGTTGGGATTCTGTGAGTAAGGGAGCAGAGGCAGAATCGAACTAAGAAGATTCGGAGTAATGAAAATAGAACTCAAAAGCAACTTACCATGACATTTGTTGAGAAAATCCTGCTAGAAAGAGGAACTTGGCAGAGGTAGCGAGGAGTTGACTTCCGGAATCAACAGGTTGGTAATTTCATACATGATGTCATTCCATTCGCTCATCTTTCTCCTCGTCGGGAAACCTTTCGCTAGTCTGGTGGTAGCTTCGGTGCCCTCCCGCCTCTCGATTCTCGGCAGGGTTTTCTCAACCTCAATCATTTCATATTTTCTTCTCGATCAACAAAGTGGAACAAAAGGCTAGTTTCCTTTGCGCAGCGCTTCACCATGCTCCTTGCTGCACGCGCTAGGGACTGTATAACCGGCTGCTTTCGGTTGTTTGACACACCACTTAGGCGGCAGGTAAGCTTGATGACTGAAAGCTTTCAATTCAAGTTAAGCAACGAAGAGGTCGAGGCATAGCCCAGGTGCTTTTAGCGAAGCCGGAATTCCATTAAGGTAGTTCCGCCGAGGGGAAGAAGAATTCTAGATCGAATGCGACTGGGATTGAGGAGGGCTAGCTTTCACGTGGTTCAGGCTCCAGGGGAATGCTTTTTAAGCTCATACCAGGAAATTCCATATTAATAGAATTCTTCCATTAGAGCGAGTTCGGTCAGATCAAGCTATTCAAGCTATTTTGGCTTGGGGCAGGGGCGTAGCGAGCAGAAAATTCCCTATCAGACAAAGCTCTATAAGGTAAGGAAGAAAATCAGTCTTAACTAAAAGCCTATCGAAGTCACTTACGGATCCGGATTCCATTCTTTTTGAGTGAACGAAGCGCAAGCTCCGCCCAGACCCGCTCAACGCTGCGCCCCCCCCCTCAGCAGCAACAAGGTGCTCCCAAGCGACCCTGGGGACCCAACCCAATGGAGCTCACTACCAAAATGACCCCTACCCATTCCTACCTATTCTCCATCCTTCTGACCTGGAAAGCCATTTCTCTACCCAGAGATCACTCCCCTGGCCTCCTGGTCTCGACTATTTAAAGTTCTGTCCAGTTCACCGAGACGCAGGCCATACCATCGAAGAGTGTCATACTTTGCGTGATGTCATCTATGACATGAATGATGAAAATCGTATCAATTGGAACGAAGTTAAGGCATACCTTAAAGCCGCCAATGTCACTGAAGCTATTGGGGATCTATACTAATCCAATGCCACAACATCAAGGGGGACAAGTCACCACTCAGGGACCTACACCGGTACAAACTAATCCAGGACCTTCTGCCAGCGCTAACACCATCCGAGCTTGCACTGCCGCTCGAAGAGAGATGCCTGTGAGACCCCCTCCAGTTCTGTAATTCGAAGGAGGTTCTGAGAATTTAAAACTCCGGAGTCACCCCCAGGAATCGAAGTTCCAAAAGCAGACGAAATCACTATGGAACCGGACCTCCTCGCTGCCGCTCAATTCATTACCAGGAAGAGGCAAATTCGCTTTTTTAGGAAGGGTGGGTTGAAAAGGTGAAGAAGGAAGAATGTATCCGAACGAATGCATCGGCAGAATATTACCCCCTTTTTTGAAATCCCCTCGTCACCTACTAGTGAGCCGGAAAGCTTAGGGGCTCCTCTCGTTCCTCTTCCCCCATTTGACAACCCTATCTCAGAATGTTCGGATGATTCTCTGGAACCCCCTTAACTAATAGATGCTTCAATACTAATACTAAATAAATAATGGGGTTGGGAAAAAGCAGAATAAAAGGATTTCACGGGCAGAAAGGCGAAGGGAAGTTCGGAAAAGCCTAGCAGACGGGACACCCCTTTCTATTAAGACCTCGGCATATTCCTTACCCCCCTACGAAACATTTACCCCTATTTTGAAGTGAAGAGGAAAGCTCCCAGGTTCCGAATCTTAAAGAAGTGCATGACCAGATTGGAAGCACCGAGGTTAATTCGCAATGGGCCAACTCACCCAGCCATGATGCATGACAGAAGAGAGCGAGCACAAAATGGAGTTTCCCTGTTGCACATTGAATCCCTAAGCAGATTAAGGGTGAGGTTCACGTCCGGAAAGAATCTTTTTCAAGACTTTCTCCCCTATGTTGAACTTTATCTATATTACCTTATTGTGGAATGCAAGGGAAAGCCTTCTCTGGTAGACCTGGACATGTTCCATGGCGTGAAGTCTCTTCTCATCTAATAGCTCTAATTTGTCCTAGGATGATGTTCGAAATCACGGCCAACACGGCTCGCTCCATACGCGACTTATGGGAAGATAGTTTCATTCATGCTCGAGGTGCAGGATACGCCTGAAAAAGACTGATTCTTCAACTTGGCTTAGAAAACTGGAACGAAAAAGAGCTGGAAGGATAAGAACTTTCCTCTCCTCGCACTGGGAAGGATTTTTCTTATATTCTCTTTCTTTATCGGACAGGTGTATGCTGGAGAAGAATGAAGCCTCTCCTCTAAAGGAAGTCGATAGACTGACTGTCTTGCTTTTATTTCTTCTTCTAATTTGGAAGGAAACTCGGATGAAAGAATAAAAGAGGATGACTTCAGATTTGAGGCCTTACGAGGGTTTAGAGACTAAAGACGATAGCGGCAGGATTAGGCTATTATTCTATTAAGGAAAAGTTCCTCTTCGAATAAGAAAGAGGATTGAGACGAGACTACGATCTCCGGTTGGACAAATTCGCCAAAGATAGGTAGCTCTGCTCTAGCTTACACTCCCAAGTCTACGATTCTGAAACCTTATTTAGGAGTGACAGAACCCGGTTTAATTTAAAAGGGGTCCTCTAGCAAGCCCTTTAAGATATAGAACTATAACTCAACAGAATTCTCCAGCCGTCCCGCTTTGGTAAAGGAATGTTACTCTGATTGGTAATGTTGGCGATGCCAAGCATGCTCAGGACGGATCTAGCGCTAAGAAAGTAGGAAGGACGTTTTCCAGCGATCTTGGGGCAGCCGTCGGCGTGGGTAGCTGTGTCACCCTAAGTAACTGATAGATTCTCTCTCAATGGGTTTTCCTTCCTCCCTATGGTGTTTCTTTGGCAAAGAGGTTTGTTTTTTCAAGAACGAGATATTGGTAGCTGATGGACTTAAGGGTTTGGAAGCTATTTCGTCTGAGGTTTTTGATCGATTTCCACTCCTAGCCCAGAAGAGAAGGGACTGAAGATAATTCTATGCTAATTAAGTAGTTTGTTATATCCAATTCTTAAAGAAAAGTATGTATTTGAAGTTTGGTAAGATCTTCCCTCTTGTGGAAGAGAGGAAGGCACTAAGACCCGCTAGAAGGACTCTAAGGGAAGAAAGAAAGCCGTCCTAGTGAGGTGCAATGCTGAAACTGTGATCGGTAAACAAACCCTACAGAAGTCGGAATGGGATACTTCACTAAGGAAGTAGCACCGGCGGTTAACTATACTAATCATAGGCATTCTGAGTTGCGTTTGGGTATGGAATGGATAGGCCCCAAGTGGCTGCCTCTCCTACTACCAATGTGTGTGGGCGGATCATCGCCCCTTCATTCTGGTTCTACTTCATTCGCTATTAACAAGACGGCACACGCAAGACAAAAGATGTCAAATCAGGCCCTTGAAAGGTGTAGATGAAGCCTTTTCCTTTTCTGCCGGAAAACACTTGAAGGATACGAGGCATAAGACTATGGATCGAACTTCTTAAGAGGGAACCGCTACTGCAGCCAATCCATTGAAAGGTGAAGGCAATGCTAAATGCAGATGCAGACCGATTGGGTTCTCCCTTTTTTTTGCTAGGGGGGTGATGTTACCAGGTTTTTCGCGAATGTGAGGTTCAAGTACTGCCATCCTTTGTTGGTCGAGTTCGCTGTGTAATTTCAACAATGCCATTCGAAACCGAAAAAAAAGGCCGTAGCTGCATCTTTCGAGAAAAAGAAAGAATAGGTGTCACGCCGATGATTAGGAGAAGGTATCTTATGGCTTAGGGAAGGGCGCTTCTGCCCAGATCTATGATTGATCTAGAATTCCCCGAGACGAGACGAACTGTCGATTCTCCGATAAATGTCAATGACTTAAACATGTTTCCGAGACTTCAACATACATGTTTGGCAGCGGCAAGGAGCGTTTTTGACTTCCTAACACGGATACCAAGACAGCTGAGCAGTGAGGAATAGGATCACTTTTCCTTTCAGTCTCGAAGCAAGCTGTGGTACAATCCCTCCTTCGCTCCGGCTCGTTCCGTTCCCGTGTAAAAGCTATACCTTTCGATTCCTATCCCGCAGTGAACGAAGTTCGCGATGGGTTAAGGGGCCGGGATCTGGGATTCGGTATAATAACTCCTCGTAATTCAGGCGAGTGGAGGAAAGTTAAGTTGACTGTTGGAGGAAAATGGGCGAGCCCTACTAGTACAATAGTCTACGGAACTAAAGGATCGGCTATTAAGAGACAAAATAGATTCGGCTCGTTGGCTCTATAGACTCACTCTCTTCAGAGAGGAGTTTACTACAAGTATGGCCTCGTTTAGCCTTGTCTTAAACGGTGGCTCCGTGGTCCCAAGTGCTCGTCTTTTTCACTTCTCCCTGGAACTGTTGATCCCTTCCGCTCCGTTCGTTCCGAACTCGCGAGCGGCATGTCAAGTCTCTTTTCTTTCAACTCCGCTCGGTGATCGCTCATGGCTAATATAGGTAGGTCCAGAGCTAGCTAGTGTTCAGAAGTCATTTAAGAGATTTAATATGGGTCCTATTAGAAGGCTATAGCCCCAAAGAGATAGAGATTCGCATTCGGGAAGGGAACCATAGCAGCTGATAAAGGCTGCTGGTGGAGCCGGAGAAGAACCGGGATAAGGGCTGGTAAGTACTAAAGCTGCTGGAGCGGCTGCCTTCGCCCACGAAGGAATCGGAATCTCGCTACTTCCCCTAACTTTCCTAGAGCAGGAGAGAGTGAATCTACAAGCAGGGAATCAAAAAAGTAAAAGAATAGGCATCGCGCAAGAGCAGACCTGATTTCACTAGTCTCAGGGCAGGAGTAGGCGGGATAGATGCCAATTCCAAAACCACATGCAAGCAAGGAAGGCAGCAGGATTGGCCCCAATTGAATCCATAGTAAAGAATCGGACATGGAATGCGCGGGAACTTATTCCACATGGGGAAGGCGAGAAGGGCTTGTTCTTGAATTAGATGGGGCATTAGCGGTCTTAGGTGATTTATCATTGCCCCCAGGAGAGGTACGAAAGTAGGGCTATTCAAAGCACAGTGAGGCAAAGCGAGTGAGAGGTATGCAATCCCCAGCTTGAAGTAAGCCAAGGAGGGACACGAAAGGATCATTAAAGTCGTGTTTTGCTAGGCAAAGGTATAGTCATTTTTTAACATATTGAGAGTTGCAAGGAACCTTCTACACTGTTGCTTTCTAGTTTTCATCCAGCCAATCTATCGATGTTTTGTTTTAGTCCCTGAAATGCGATCTTGATCTGCTTTTGAGGTAAAAAACAAAGTGATGATTGATTTCCATTGTTCGAGAGCTACCTTCCTGCTATGCTTTCTGTCTTGGGTCAAGTCAACCAAGTCATTCAATAGTCCAACAAGCTTTGCTGTCGCCGGGCACATAGAGAAGTCGTTCTGCTCTGTTCAGTATCATAAGTACTGGATGTTCCTGGAAGGGGTATGTCCTAAGGTATAAAGCTTTCCCTTCAGAAAGCTTTGAATCAAAAGGTGGTTGTTAGACTTCGCTCGGAAGCGTCTTTCTCAGTTTCCAATGAAAGTCTTACTTTCGCATGTAGTTAGCCTTCCGAACTTTGGTCTGTCGAGGGTTTCGGACTGTAAATGAATCTTTGACTCTAAAAATGAAAATCGAAAAGGGAAGCGGGGATTCATGGTCATTGACGGTTGATATCGAGAAGGCCTCGGATCCGGTGGGGTTTCATTCGGGACACCTTGTTTGAGATTTTTTTGCCTAGTCAGATGCTGGAGCTCATTATGATGTGTATTTCTACGAGTAGTATGCAGGTTTTTTGGAATGGAGAGGTGACAGATGCCTTTTTGCCGTCTCCCGGAGTTAGACAGGGATACCCTCTATTTATTACTATATATATATTTCTTGGAAAGATTAGCTCATGATCTAGCGGTTCGACAAGGATTATGGAAGCCTATTCAGTTATCTAAGAATGGTCCCCAGCTTTATCATTTGTTTTTTGCGGATGACTTGCTCCTTTTCGCTAAAGCATGAATGGATCAAGTTCCGGTCATTAAAGCTTGCTTGGAGTCCTTTTGTGCGGTCAGAAAGTTAGTCTTGCTAAATCCAAGATCCATTTCTAAAAAAACCTCTCTGATGGTCTCTCTTGTGCAATCAGTAGAGGTTTCGGTTTCACCAAAACAAGGAACCGTCGGGAAGTTTCTTGGGGTCCCCGTCACTCCATGATCGAGTGACAAGAGCCACATACCATGATATTGTTAATCGAGTTCATGAGAGACTAAGTAGGTGGAAGACCAGCCAATTGTCGATGGCGGGGCGTACTACCTTGGCCCAATCGATAGTCACTGCCCTCCCAACGTATACAATGCAGACCGCAGCTCTTCCTTATACGGTTTGTGAAGAGATTGAAAAGCAAACCAGAGCTTTTCTTTTTGGATCAGGTGTAAAAAAGCCTCATTTGGTGCGTTGGGATAGGGCCTAAAAAAAACGGCGGTCTAGGTATTAGGAAAGCTAAGGAAAATAACGAGGCTCTTATCATGAAGCTAGGATGGGGTTTATTAACACAACCGGATAAACTCTGGGTGCAGATTTTGAAAGGAAAGTATGTTAAGGATAAGGGGCACCCTCCTGTGGTAATTACCAAACCGAATGCTTCCCCCTTATATAAAAGTATGGCCTTTGGTTCTTCAAGGATGCAGATGGGTTATAGGTAACGGTAGGGTAGCGAGGTTTTGGCTTGACCCATGGGTGGAAAATAAAGGACCACTTATTCACAATAAATCAAGTTCACAAGGGTGCCGTGAATCTCTGTGTTGCTGCTTATTCATCAGAATGTGGCTGGAATTGGAGTGCGTTTCAGATGTTCCGTTCCTGCCTCATCATCTTTGTCTACTGTGGGATTAAGCCCCCGCATAACTTTGCGCCTAATGATCGCATCATCTGGGGTCAAGGGAACTTCACCACAAAGTCAGCGTATGCTATTTTTTCGGGGCAGGTTTGGGGCGGTGGGAGATAGTTTGGAAATGTCCCGGGCCCCAACGGATTCCAGCTTTCCTATGGCTGGTTTTGCATAATAACTTGTTAACGAATGTGAGTCGCAAATAACGACATATGACTTATGTTAGCTCTATATATGTATGCGCTTTAGCCCTTTTTTCGTAATTGAATATGGAAAGAGAAAGAGATTCGTCTTGCTTATGCGCTTCTTCATTGGCTTGAGTGTGTGGTATCTGCTTCTGACCGAACCGCTCTTTCTCTCACTCACTCTTCTCCTTTTTCAAGGAAGGGCGATTGTCTTAGTGTTCCGGGAAGAACGGAGATCCTGCGCTAAGAATAAGAAAAGAGAATACCCTATCTACCAAGATAAAGAGTACTCTCTCGTGCAAAATCCTTCCATTGGTCCCTTCGCTAAGAAAAGAAAAGAAAGCAAAGAAGGAATTTTCGCATGAAAAAGAAAGTCTCACTCCTTCACCTTATACAGAACTTGTGTCAATTGATTCGAAATCAAAGTCAGCAAAGCAAGTTCAAACTACCTGCCCAGTCGAAAACCCTCTATATAAGAACACAGTTGATGCGAGCTGGTGAGAATCTAAAACAGCTTATGGACACGCACAATTTGAATCTCCCACCTGACTGGACATTTCCACAATTTACAACAGAAGTCATTGGGATCATTTTTTTTTTCGATTTTACAGGATCTTTCTTTACTTTATATGGTAGTGATTCTTTTCATCAAGCCTAAAATCTTCTCCATTTTCTTTCTTCAGGGGCAGGGGGTGGTTAGTCTAATCTCCGGTGGGGGATGCATTTCTGGTCGGGCGAACCGACCCCCGGATCCGCTTTTATTGTTTATTTACAGCAGCGGCATTCTCCCTTTACTTTTACATCCATTTTTTGAATCATGGAATTCTCTCCCGAACTAACAACTCTATTATAAAGTTGGATTCCAACTTTTACACGAATTTGAAAGTGGATGATAATGGATTTACATCACGATATCTTTTTCTTCCTCATTCTTTTTTTGGTTATTTTAGGTGTCTATCTACCTCTTTTTTTGTTTGCTCCGAAAATTCTACATGGATCGACCGGGCCATGGTTTGGTACCGATGGTTCTCCGGCTCCATGCGGGCCAGCCGAGCCCAGCGTTCCGAACAAGCCTACGAAAAAAAAATTCGTAGAGCTTATACCTTCTTCTCCAGAAAGACTGCCACCAGTATTGTAGAGGTATGGGTTTCTGTGGCAAGTATTGTTCGAGGGGCCGAGAGGACTTGGACTTTCTCGAAGCCGCACATGAGATCGCCAAAAACTCTTTTTTTTATGATGGCGCGGACCCTTAAAAAATAAGAAATAATCTGCTAAATCTGATTCGACAACATAGTAGTGAATCAAAATGGCAATCTGACCCGAATGCGCACTGGATCTTTGACTTACTCCGCCCAGGGGAGCTTTCGTTCGAAACAAGGTAGCCGTAAGGAACCCTATGGCTGGGGCTGGATTGAATCCTTCCCTTCCTTCTCTCTGGAACAATCGAGGGCACTGCCTTCCCTCAGCTTTCAGAGGTGGGGGCTGCATCAATCATCGCTCAGTGAGCTATTTTTTTTTTTGCCGCCAATAGCGATGCAAGGCGGGCACGCCAGGTAGACGCGCTAGGCGAAGGAGATGCATTTATGGTACTGGTAGTACTGTACAAGCTCTTAGGGAATAATCTCTTTCTTATTTCTGCCTTTCTTTCCCATGACGACTAAGAACGGGCAAATCAAAAATTTCACTTCGAATTTCGGACCTCAACATCCTGCTGCTCATGGTGTTTCACGATCAGTATTGGAAATGAACGGAGAAGTGGTGGAACGTGCGGATCCGCATATTGGATTACTCCAGTGCGGCACGAAGCCGCTGACGCCGAGTCGGCTCCTATGCCGCTAGCTATGCCCTGCTTGGTCCCCCGGCACGGTGGAGGTTCCGTAGCGCGGCATGAGCACCGGGCTAAGGGGCGGTTGAGCAACTCAAGCAAACCACCCTACCTTACTACAACATAGGGACATAAGGGAGAAGGTTGTGAAGGTGGCCTCGTTATCCACACCTCCGGTCGGATGAATGGAGGACCGACCGATCCGGGTTTTCATGAGCGTTGGCGGGTCCTGGAGTGCCTGTCAAGGGCGCTAGCGCATACCCCGGGGTGATCATCACCACCTGCACCTCACATCTCGGCACAGTGGAACGTGTAACCCGCCTACTGTCTCATTCAACTACATTTGTTCCTGTAATCTATAGCCTAACAGAACGCAGCAGCGATGGACAACCCGCCCATACATCCAGCGGGGAGGATGGCACTACTGGCCAAGACCGTCTGGCGAAAACGCCGCAGGCGCGAAGCGTGGTAGGCCTGCGCCGGGGGAGCATAGGGAGGAAAGGGAGCCCGGACGGTGGAAGAGCCAGGGGAGGCCGGGTCATTTGACGGAAATGGAAGGCTTTTCACCTAGAAGGCCCTATGAAGTAAAGGGAAGCGCATGAATTCTTGGAAAAAGAGGGAGCGAGCCTATATTATATAATTCTATATAAAATGTAATAAAGTCATTTCAATGAATAGATAGAGTCAAGGGTAGGACAGATAGCGCTGCCTACACGCGAATTACGAGGTCGAGCAGTCTCAATTTCACTACAGGATTTGCGAATGAATGCTGGGCTGGGTGGGCCACCTCGAATGGCGTGAGCCGCATGCGGGGAGACCCGCACGTACGGTTTTTAGGGGGATCGGGTCGAAAGACCGGCCGACGCCCACCCGACTAGAGGGACTGAGAAATTAATAGAGTACAAAACTTATCTTCAAGCTTTACCTTATTCTGATCGTTCAGAGGGCGATCGCGGAGTCACTGAATGAAGTCCTCCGTTTCTTTCGGAGGACCCGCAGCGAGGCAGAGATGACTAAGTGACATATGGAATATGGCGACGACAACAGCATGTCGTAGAAGGAGATAACAGGTGGAGCCAACGATCCACTAAAACTAACGTATCTACAACTACATCCCCGAGCGGCAGTCAAACGGAGGCGTGAATGCAAGATGCCAGCGGAATGATCGGCCGGACAGAGGCTAGGGCTGCTTCCTTCCCACCGCGTCCTTCCTTGTGTGTCGGAGATATAAAGCGAGTGCACCGGAACCGGAAAAGAACGGGAACTGGGTCGATCTATTCTATGGCGAAGCATCCGAAGCATAACTGCACACTCACACGATCTTTGCCGAGAGATAGGAGCATTCGGTGGAACCGGTGAACTACACTTGCTTCTGGATAGATGTGTGGGACAGAGGGCTCGTGGTACCTGCTGCCTACCCTTCCTTCTCTGCTTTTAGAACCGTGTGAACGGAGAGTGGGCAGAAGGGAAGGAGGTCCTCATACGGAGTCGCACACTTCCCAGAGCAGTGCGGGAGACTGGGGAATGGGTCGAGTAAACTCCCCGAAAAATAACAGACGAAGCTTTACTTAGATAGGGCTTTGATTGGTATTGATTTAATCTTTTTGATTGGAAAGGAGGGCGCCTGGGTATGTTATAGAAAAGGAAGGCAGAGGTAGTATATCGAATGGCGAAGAGAGGTGGCTCGGCAGGGAAGGAATGGGAAATCTCGTCAAGGATGACTTATTTGTTGGCGAAACGAAGGGCGCCTTCGGCTTAAGTGATTCTCTGAGCCGGTCTGGATTTCCAACGCCTCGGGAAACTGGTCGAGATAGATGACAGCGTCCTTTTCCTCTCTTCCTTACCGGTAGGGCAATCTTCTCTTATGGCCTTCACCTCCCGCCCGGCCCGGAAATAGAACCCAGCCCTCTTCTGATCCATTCATTTCTGAAAGCAGGGGATCCAGAGCCCCTTCTATTGCATAACCTAAAAAAGCTATAAGCAAAGTACCCAAGTGGTTGCGGAAACGAGACGCTTTGGTTACCGGCGAACGCTTCCAAAGGCGACCCCTTCGAGTTTCCGGCTGTTTCCTAGATTGAAGTAGCCTTTCGTCGCCCGAAAGAATATCAAAGAGCTCGGCCTACCTTTGGTAGGCCTTTGGTGCGCGGAGCCCGGTGACTAAGAAAGAAATTGGTTTGCGCTTGAATTGATGAGGTCGCAAAGAGGGAAGTAGGGCTCCTATTGAAATGAAACGCTTTCCCTCCCTCAAAAGGCGACCAGCTTTCAATACTAGTTGTTACGTTACACTGCCATTTTTCCAATATCATTGAATAGCATGGCCCGGGGCTAAGGTAACTCAAGTGGGAGAGCCGTGTTATGGGTGACCTTATTGCACGGTTCAGAGAGCACTTGTGTATGTGATGCAAGTGAACGTGTACGAAAAAGCTGTCGTAAAGTTTCGTTGTTCGTTCCGTCGTCGACCCTATCTATGTTTCTACGATGGCCCAAGAACACGCTTATTCTTCAGCCGTAGAGAAACTTTTGAATTGCGAGGTACCATTACGAGCTCAATATATACGAGTGTTATTCCGTGAAATAACTCGAATTTCAAATCATTCACTTGCTTTAACTACTCATGCTATGGATGTGGGAGCATTAACTCCGTTCCTGTGGGCTTTTGAGGAGCGGGAGAAATTGTTGGAATTCTATGAAAGAGTATCGGGAGCCAGGATGCATGCCAGTTTCATACGACCAGGTGGAGTGGCACAAGATCTGCCTCTTGGCTTATGTCGAGATATTGATTCCTCCACACAACAATTTTCTTCTCGTATCGACGAATTAGAAGAGATGTCAACCGGCAACCGTATCTGGAAACAACGATTAGTGGATATTGGTACTGTCACTGCACAGCAAGCAAAGGATTGGGGATTCAGTGGTGTAATGTTAAGAGGTCGTGCGACATGAAGACATTGATAGCAATATGGGGGAAGTTCCCATCAGGCAACAACGGTTCTGCCTGACCCTACTTAAGCATGCATATTTTGTCAGTGAAGACTTGGTGTGAAGCCTTGGAGCTTACGTTAGAAGAGCAAAAGGCCCGGGGCTAGGGTGAGCTGAGGGGGGACAGCGTAAGTGAGCGAATGTGTGTAAGCCCAGTCAAACATGACTGTTCTAGGCGGGGCGGGCCGCCCACCTTCGAATGGTGTTGGTCCTACGGACCGTGAACGGATTTCGCTTCTGGCCTCTGGGCACGTCTACACCGCATGAGTTCACCGGGGTGGAGCACGGTCCGCCAAAATCGGCATAGGTTAGGTGCTATTGATGGAACATGGTAAGCCTATTTTCTCCATATGGAAGTGCTGCAG